TTACGAAAATGGGGTTGTATTACGTAATTTTTTGTGTTTTTTACTATATAACCTTTTTTGCTTTCTTGTGTATTTATTCTTTCGTTTTTTTGCACTATCATTTAATTTAATTGATAGCTGTTTTTGTTCAATTTTTGATTTTTTTTTTTTTTTTAAAATACGGTAAAGGGGCGATAAATCAAATATACGTATAAAGCTATAAAAAAGCTTTACATATATCATTAGGGACAGTGGGCGTTTCCCATTAATCATTTGTTTTGCAACCTGTCTTATATCAATAAAAACTTTTAGAGCACGTCGATGTACAGGCCATCTGTAAGTACCCCAGATACGTTCATCCTCTGGATTCCACATTACAGCAATTAGAGGATTCATCCAAATTTTCTCAATCGCTTTTCTATGTGGGTATTTCGGGGACCAAGTTTTACTAAGTTTCTGACAATTATCAACTTCTGAAAATAAATAAAACCACCATATGCAAAAAAATAAATAGTCTATAGTAAATTCCAAAAGTTGAAAGAAAAATGCTACATAAAAATTTACCTGTGGTATATGTTCGCAAGGAATATACACATAAGGCGTACCCTTAAAAGTTTTAAGCCCTTCCGAAAAAGTTTCGAAGAAGTAGAAGAACATATAAGGGAAATACATAAAATAGCATAGTTTTGGAAGAAAGTGAGGTAAAATTACGTATCTTTGGGAAACTCTTACAGATTTTTGGGCTCCTATTTCAAGAAGGTAATCTATCCATACTATAAACTTTTTTTTAAGCCCGGTTCCTGTTTTTAAATAATCCTTTTGCATAAACCAAACATAAAAGGATATATATAAGAAACCTATGGTAAAGTCGATAACGGATTTCCATGCCGGATAAAACACCTGACAAAACCAAATTTTATTAGCGCTTATACTTAATGACCAGCTAATAATTTTTTTACGCATTTTGTCATATACAACAGCAACCCATTCATATTTTTCGGCAGAGGACTCGATGGTTAATTCATAGATATAACCCCAAGCTCCCTCTACTAAAAACCAAATAATAAATTCCCAGGTTTTTTTAAAAAATGGCCAAGGATAAATCATTTGCATTGTATAAACGGAAAGCTTTGCCCACTCTTCAAAAAATACTTGCCCACAATAATAACACCCATAAGGTAACATTACAAGATATATAAATATAATAATTTCCACAATAATTGAACATACTATATATACTTTATAGAGGAATCCTGGTAACCAATCTAAAAATTGTTCCGATTTTCGATCATAAAAATTTCTTGCATCCCTTTTTAAAATTGCACGATTTTTTTTTTTTGAGTAGAATTTTGCCCTATTATAATAAAACTTTACTTTACGATAGAAAAAAATCAATTTTTTTATGAACAATTTAACCATACGAAATAATCGAATAAATACACGTTTAAGCTTAGGGTATAAATAATAAAGTAAAAAAATTAGTAAGTGAAATAATATGTATATAATAAAAACTAAAAATAATGGGTTGGTTTCCCAGCACCATTTAAATTCCACAATAATTGTGAAAAGTACATCAGAAGCAATTCTGACGAATTTTTGTGATAAACTGTTTAATATATTCTGCATCATTTATTTTTTTATTTTGTTTTCGGTAGTTATATACATAACTACCGTACTACACCATAAAACTGATTTAATGTAACTAAACCCAAATTTTTTTTCATCTTTTTATCCAGCCACAGGTTCCCCTACGGCTACCTTGTTACGACTTCACCCCAATTACCCACCCCTCTTTAGATCCTTATTTTCCCAAATAAAGAGCTTCGAGAAAGACAGATTTTCGGCGTGTGACGGGCGGTGTGTACAAAGCTTAGGTACTTATTCACCGCAACATGCTGATTTGCGATTACTAGCGATTCCAACTTCATGTTTTCAAGTTGCAGAAAACAATCCGAACTACGATTATTTTTTAAGATTAGCTCCAGTTGTCACTATTGCAACTTTTTGTAATAATCATTGTAGCACGTGTGTAGCCCAGTTCATAAGGGCCATAAAGGCTTGACGTCATCCTCACCTTCCTCCTTTTTTTTAAAGGCAGTTTCTTTTGAGTACCAACTAATCATTGTTGCAACAAAAAATAAGGGTTGCGCCCGTTTGTTAAGAAGTTAATCTAACACCTCACGGCACGGGCTGACGACAGCCATGCAGCACCTGTAAAAATTTTAAAAATAATTAATTAAAATTATGTTATTTTTATTCAAGAACTGGTAAGGTTTTTCGTGTATTGTCGAATTAAACCACATGCTCCACCGCTTGTGTAAGCTCCCGTCAATTCCTTTGAATTTCATTCTTGCGAACGTACTTCTCAGGCGGAGTATTTAACGCGTTAGCTAAACTTCTGATTATTAATTAACCAAAAATGAATACTCATCGTTTACAGCGTGGACTACCAGGGTCTCTAATCCTATTTGCTCCCCACGCTTTCGCACCTTAGCGTCAGTTTTTACCCAGATAAATGTCTTCACCGTTTGGTATTCCTTTTCATATCAACGCATTTTATCGCTCCTTGAAAAATACTAATATCCTATATAAAAACTCAAGTTCAAAAACCATAATAGTCTTTTTTTCCTTATAGAAAAAATTTCAACTAAAATTAATAAACTGCCTACATGCCCTTTACGCCCAATCATGATGAATAACACTTGCCCCCCCCGTATTACCGCGGCTGCTGGCACGGAATTGGCCAGGGCTTTTTGATTGGCTACTCTCATTATGCTCACCAATTAAAGAGTTTTACAATCAATTAAACTTTCCCAAGACATCGCTTATATCACTCACGTAGTATTGCTGGATCAAGCTTTCGCTCATTGTCCAATATTCCTCACTGCTGCCTTCAATTTGAAGTCTGGGCCTTTTTCAGTCCCGGTGTGGCTGATCATCCGCAAAGACCAACTAAAGATTATAGACTTGGTTAGCCATTACCCCACCAACTATCTAATCTTATACAAGCTTTTCTTTCAACGACATAATTGTCTTTCATTTCTTTAAAATTTATTTGCTATTCACTTGATAAAAGTTTATCGCAAACTGAAAGGCACATTCTTGTATGTTACTCACCCGTACGCCATGCGTTTTTACGCATTCAACTTGCATGTGTTAAGCATACTACCAGCGTTCATTCAGAGCCAGGATCAAACTCATTTCCTAATTTATTTTTTAAATTACATTCTTATGGTGTAGTAAAAAATATGTATAATTTACATAAATTTATCTTTTTAGGTATAAAATAATATGTTTTTATACTAGTGCAAGAGGTTGAATCGAACAACCGTGGTTGGATTATGAGCCCAATGAGTGGTCCACTACTCTATCTTGCGGGTATAATTTTATGTTATTAAATTTAAATTTTAATAAAATGAAAATTGTTGTTACCACAGTATGTAAAAACACTTGTTTTCTATTAAATTTAATTAATAACATTAAAAACTTTATTACCTATGAAATACAAAAATTATGAATTTAACAATATTTTTTTTTGTGGTAATTATAGTCATTTTTATAATTTATTATATAATTTACATATTTTGATAATATTAACGGTTAATGTACACAATGGTTTAAATACAAATCAATTGAAAGTTTAGTATAGAAAAAATAGTAATTGACCAAATTCACATTCCAAACGACTTGAACCTTTAACTAGTAGCTTAGAAGGCTAATGCTCTATCCGTTTGAGCTAGGAATGTTATTATTTAGAAATAAAATATTAATAAATTGGAAATATTTATTATTTCACACAAATAAAATTACTAATCTCTAATTCTAGACTTGGAATACCACCCCAGCAATATATACTAATATATAAAAATAACCATACAACATCAACGAAATGCCAATACCAAGCTGCTGTTTCAAAACCTATATGGCTTCTTTTAGTAAAATGGTTTCTTACTAAACGATAAAAACAAACCGTCAGGAATAAACTCCCAATAATTACATGAAAACCATGAAATCCTGTTGCTAAATAGAAAGTAAAACCATAAATACTGTCAGATATTGAAAATTGTGCGCTCATGTATTCATATACCTGTATTGATGTGAATAAACAAGCAAGTATTAAAGTTAAGAATAAAGAAAATATAGCGTTACCTCTATTTGAGGATAGAATTGCATGATGTGACCAGGTTAATGTAGCACCAGACAACAATAAGATTAGAGTATTCAACAATGGAATACGAGTAGAATCAAATACTAGGTTTTTAATATTTTCTGGTGGCCATACTGATCCGATTTCTATAATAGGGCTTAAACTAGAATAGAAGAATGCCCAGAAAAAAGAAAAAAAAACATAACTTCGGACAGTATGAATAAGAGCATACCATAACGTAGACCGGTTTTTACTGCTTTAATATGGTGCCCTTCAAAAGTTGATTCACGGACAACATCTCGCCACCATAAACCCATGCTTATACATAATGAAACTAAACCTAATATTAAAAAAAAATCACCCTTAGCAAAACAATGCATATATAGTACTCCTCCTATAAGCATAATAAACGCAGAAAATGCGGTTGTTATTGGCCATGGGCTTGGATTTACCAAATGACAAGTATGACGATGCATATTTAGTTTATTTGTTAAATTATTTAATTAATAATAAAAAAATTTTATTGTGTTATTTCCCAAGGACTGGAAAAATTGAAATTTCTAAACTCTTGAGTTATATCAACAGGCTCACAAATTACTTGTTTTACGATATCATCATAACGCACCTCTAAATATCCACTAAGAGGAAAATCTTTTTTTAAGGGATGCCCCTCAAAACCATAATCTGTTAAAATTCTTCTTAAGTCTGGATGATTCATAAAAAAAATACCAAATAAATCCCAAATTTCACGTTCATACCAATTAGCACAAGGATACAACGTTGATATTGAGTTTATTAGTTCAGTTTCTTTTAAATTTACTTTAATTCTTAATCTTGATGCATAAGAAACACTTAGAAATTGATAAACTACTTCAAAACGTTCGATACGATCTAGAAAATCTACTGCGGTTATATCACAAAGTACTTTGTATTGGGTATATGTGTGATATTTCAAAAAAAAAAGAGTACTATTTAAATTATTATTTTCTACAATTAAAATAAGCTCATTATTTATAATAAAGACATCTTTTATTAATCTTGGGATAATTTTTGTAATTAATTGAGAAAAATGTTTTAGGGAAAATTTTTGTAATTCCATTTGTAATTTAATTTTCATTAAAAATAAATTTTTTAAACTTACAAAATATTTTAATATTTATTAATAAAAAAAAATGAGTTTTTTTGTGATGTAATGTATAACAAATAAATAAATAAACCGCAATATGTTAGTAATAAGAATTATGTTTTTAGAGAATTTTATTTGGTATGCTTTTTTTTAAATTGAATTTATTAAAAACAATATTAATAATATAGTTAAAATATAAAGCATTAGTCGCCAGTACTATTTATTTAATATATTTTTTTGATTAACTATAATCATTTATTGCACAACAATTCTTGAATAGGTAATTTTCGATTATCCCATTAATTAGGTAAATAAATTAAAAAAAATCCAAAAAACTTTTCTATAAAATTGTCTAAAGATTGAATTATGCAATTTCCGGGATATAAATATGGAAGTAAAAGTAATACAATAGTTACGGAGAACAGGGCAATTACACCATCTAATTTATCTGGAATCGATCTTAATATAGCATAAAATTATTTATATATTATGTTAGTAATTTACCAAAACTTTTTCATTATATAATAAGAAGCAGCGGCTTTAATAGGAGGTGGAACTTCTGCAAGTATCATTTTTGATTTTTTTATATAATCTAGAGTTTTGGTTAAGAAATCAGTATCTTTTTGAGCCATAGTTTGTTTTTTATCCCACATAGCTTATTTTTCATTTGTGGAATTTTTTGGCTTTGTTGAATTTATCATATTTATATATTGAAACATTATTTCTGGCTTAAAAGTTGGACATATAAGCTTATGTGAATATACCGTATTTGTCAATGTATCTAATCCTGTTGAATCTTGCACTATTGCTTCTATAGATAATCCTATAGACTTATTTAATATAAATATTGATTTACCATATTTTATAAAATCGTCTAATCCAATATTGTTTTTTGTACAAATCGAAAAAACTGATCTTAAAATATCTTTAAATTGATCAAAATTTTGAATATTATATTTCTTTAAAATGGGTTGAGCTTGGTTATATATTTGAGATAATAATATAGTATCTTGAAAATTTGAACACAGTGTTTTTTCTGAATTTAAAAATTTTAATTTTAACCATCCCTCCTTCGCAAAGACCATAAGTTTCTTTGCAAGAGGATTAGCACGCTCTGCGTCCTTAAGTAATTTAAGAAGTGGATCTAGATTTGAATTCGCATGTTTTTTTAAAATAAGGAATGTTAAGAGTAAATTTTTTCGATCTTTAAGCAAAAGATCGTAAAAATTAGAATCATACATACTTGAAACCCCTAATAACACCATTTTCTTATAGTCTTGTGGGTCAATATGTTCTAAGTGAGACAAAAAGGTTTGTAGAAATTTAATAAGTTGTGTATCATCTTGTATATTTAATTTATTAAAAAGACATTGATTACTTTTAAATAAAGTTTTAATTGAGATATTTTCTTCAATATGCTGAAAAGAAACTAACCCACCCTTTTCTATTACTAAATTTCCCGGATTTTTTAATGATAATATAACCTTTAGTTGTTTTTTTTGTAGTTCTATTAGATTTTTATCACCATTTCGAAAATGAATGGCTACAGGTTGTTTTGAAACTAGACTAGAGATTTTTGAACTAGAACTAGTTGTAAGACGTGGTGGGAATAATATTAAAGGGGTTGAATGAAAAAAATGTTTTGACAATTTAAATTTATGTGTTGAAACTTTTTGATTATGACTTATGATTACTGATTTTGATTTATCCAAAAATTTTATAGACGACTTTGTTAATTTATAATTTTTTATAGAATTTCCCGATATTATAAATTGTAGCCTAATTATCATATTCATAAAAATAAAATCAATACAATCATGAATATGTAAATAATTGGTAAGTATATAAACAATTAAAAAAATAATAATCAAATATGTTATCAAATCCATCATCTTTTTTAAAAAAGAGTCCACCAAACCTACTAAAATATTTAAACAACGGCTCAGCAAGCTAAATATTACCAAAAATAGGGGTATTTGCTTGTTAATTAAATACAGTTTATATAGAGAAAATATTAAATAATTAATTAATCTTAATTCTGAATTATTAAAAAAATTTGTATGTAATATATTTAGTTTATTCATTTTTTTTTTATTATATATATATTTATTATCATTTATTTTCATAATTAATATTTTTTTAAATTTTATAAATAACAAATTAACCGGAAAATACAACTTCTTAGATAAGCGTTGAACTTTTAACATTATAATTAACGCCGCAGGCCATATTATTGAAATAACAAGAAAGTGTTGTAAAATTATCGTTAACGTATTATAAAAATTATTCATTTTTATCTTTTTTTAAATCAAATTTTGGTAAAATCCTGCTGTTTTCTTTACTAAAATCTAACAATAATTTATTTTTAAATTCATTACTAAAACCGTTTAATATTAATTTTAAATCACCTGAAAATAAAATCATAATTGTAATTAATCCTTTTTTATCCGAAATTATATCATCACACTCCTTTAAGGTAATATTAGCTAAAGGTAAATATTTACAATAATAAAGAAAATCATCAATTTCTATATTATTTTTTAAACATAAATCAAAAATATTATATAAAATAATTTGAAACTCACCAAAATTATGAATGCCGTGATTTACCAAGCGCGGCCTATAGAAATTATACATATCTAAAAATGAAACTTTATCTCTATCGTTATTATAAAAATATTTTGTATAATAAAAGTTGTTTTCCTTAGAAATCTCTTCTTCTAAAGTTTTTTTTTTTTTAAATTGAGACATAGATATTATTGAGTTACACCAGTCGAAATTATCTTGTAAAAAAAATAGTTGAGTAGGATCTGTATCTGGAAATTTTCTTATTATATCAAAAAATAGTGTTATATCATTATATTCTGATTTTATATGTTTTAAATATCGATAATAAAAAATTCCAGGAAAACGGGTCTCTGCGCCTTTCTTCCCATATTCATTTATTACACATGGGGACAAACCAGAAACTAGTAAAGCCTCAAAATATTTGTCTATACATTGCAAAAACTGAACACAGTTTTTAATATCTATATTTTTAAAAAAAGTCTCATTATTATAATAAAATTTTCTAATTTTTAGGTCCTGCAACGAATAACATATACTAAACGGCGATAATATTGAACCATTTTGCGTACTAAGTAATTTTTTCGTAAAAAAAAAATGATTAACTTGGCGAATTTTAAATTTCATTGTATTTATTGATTTTTTTTTTATTTGTTTTGCTTTTTTATAACTTTGGATTTTGTTTAAATATACAATAGTAAATGTAACCGTTGAATTAATGTTAATATAACTATTAAAAATTTCCAACAAATAAATTGTAATATAAACAATTAAAAAAATAATAATCAAATATGTTATCAAATCCATCATCTTTTTTAAAAAAGAGTACACCAAACCTACTAAAATATTTAAACAACGGCTCAGCAAGCTAAATATTACCAAAAATAGGGGTATTTGCTTGTTAATTAAATACAGTTTATATAGAGAAAATATTAAATAATTAATTAATCTTAATTCTAAATTATTAAAAAAATTTGTATGTAATATATTTAGTTTATTCATTTTTTTTTTAATTATATATATTTATTATTATTTAAAAAACATAAATTGAATTATTCGAAAATTTTCTTGTATACAATAATAGTATTGCCCAACTATATATAAAATCAGCAACAGGTACAATTGCACAAATATATTACATTACTGACAGTAAAACGCGGTTGTCTACCTCAAATAATCCTAACCTAGCTGCCCAAGTTCTAAGTCTTTTTCAGGCACCACATAATTAGCGATAGGATTATTTGATTTAATATATAACATTAAAGTTCTAATCAGCATCCAAATAACAAAAATAGCGATAACAATTAAAAAAAACATTAAATCATTATGTAAATTGACAATACCTACCATAATAGGGAGTCGCTGAGTCTTAAAAATACAATTTAAACGTACGTGGTTAGTTATATAAAATTGTAATTATATAATTAATAATTTAAAATATTAATAAAAAACATATAAATATAATAACAAATAAAAATTAATAATAATAAAAAAAGAATATTAACAATTATTAGCATAGATAATTCGTGAATTAATATATATAGTTGTGGATAAGAAATAAAAAAACGACGATTGCCGAAACTATTTTTTTCTCTACTATTAAAATGTAAAAATAAGTTTTTTTCCATAAAGCGTATTAAATAGAGCAACATCGAAATATAATGTGGTAATAACAAAAATGATACATATAATGTTTCAAAGATATATATTTGTAAATAAAAAAACAAAAAATAAAAACAACAAAAATAAAAAAGTACAACTTTTATCAATTGGTGTTCATTTATATTTAAAGAGTTTAGAAGAGATAACTTCTCGGAATCATTATTAATCAATATTTTAGATAAAGTATTGCTGATTTTATAATTAGCAGAAGTAGAATCTACAGTATTTTTTAAATATTTATATAATCGAAGAAAAATAAAATTAAAATTTCTTAAGTAATTATAAAACAGATAATTACTAAATTTTATAGAGTATTGCTTAATATATAAATATATAAAAAGATAGATTTTGTATAAGTCATCTTTAATAAATTTAATTAAAAACCCTAATATATTAATCATGATAAAAAATTCATAAAAAGATGAATGAATAAAAAATAAGCAAGTCACATTCAATTCATCATACTCAATAGATTGTAAAACTACTTTATAAAAAAAGTCGCCATTATCATTATTAAATTGATTTATACTATTCTTTGAATTAAAAAGAATAAATTCTAACCAATTTTGATAATAAATGTTATAATTTATTACAAAATGTTTACGTAAAAATTCAAATAGAGGATTATAAATTATATTTATACAAATAAACCTCAAAATAAAACCTGATATTATAATATTTTTTTGTAATTTAAAAAAAATTATTTTTGAATATTTGTTCGATAAATTTAATTTAATTATTACAATTAAATTAAAAATTATAATTAAAGTAAACAGAATTATTATATAATTAAACATTTTAAAAATAATTAATTAAAATTATATTATTTTTATTCAAGAACTGGTAAGGTTTTTCGTGTATTGTTGAATTAAACTACATGCGCCACGGCTTGTGTAAGCTCCCGTCAATTCCTTTGAATTTCATTCTTGCAAACGTACTTTTCAAGCGAAGTATTTAACGCGTTAGATAAACCTCTGATTATTAATTAACCAAAAATGAATACTCATCGTTTACAGCGTGAACTACCAGGGTCTCTAATCCTATTTGCTCCCCACGTTTTCGCACCTTAGCGTCAGTTTTTACCCAGATAAATGTCTTCACCGTTTGGTATTCCTTTTCATATCAACGCATTTTATCGCTCCTTGAAAAATACTAATATCCCATATAAAAACTCAAGTTCAAAAACCATAATAGTTTTTTTTTCCTTATAGAAAAAATTTCAACTAAAATTAATAAACTGCCTACATACTCTTTACGCCCAATCATGATGAATAACACTTGCCCCCCCCCGTATTACCGCGGCTGCTGGCACGGAATTGGCCAGGGCTTTTTGATTGGCTACTCTCATTATGCTCACCAATTAAAGAGTTTTACAATCAATTAAACTTTCCCAAGACATCGCTTATATCACTCACGTAGTATTGCTGGGTCAAGCTTTCGCTCATTGTCCAATATTCCTCACTGCTGCCTTCAATTTGAAGTCTGGGCCTTTTTCAGTCCCGGCGTGGCTGATCATCCGCAAAGACCAACTAAAGATTATAGACTTGGTTAGCCATTACCCCACCAACTATATAATCTTATACAAGCTTTTCTTTCAACGACATAATTGTCTTTCATTTCTTTAAAATTTATTTGCTATTCACTTGATAAAAGTTTATCGCAAACTGAAAGGCACATTCTTGTATGTTACTCACACCCGTACGCCATGCGTTTTTACGCATTCAACTTGCATGTGTTAAGCATACTACCAGCGTTCATTCAGAGCCAGGATCAAACTCATTTCCTAATTTATTTTTTAAATTACATTCTTATGGTGTAGTAAAAAATATGTATAATTTACATAAATTTATCTTTTTAGGTATAAAATAATATGTTTTTATACTAGTGCAAGAGGTTGAATCGAACAACCGTGGTTGGATTATGAGCCCAATGAGTGGTCCACTACTCTATCTTGCGAGTATAATTTTATGTTATTAAATTTAAATTTTAATAAAATGAAAATTGTTGTTACCACAGTATGTAAAAACACTTGTTTTCTATTAAATTTAATTAATAACATTAAAAACTTTATTACCTATAAAATACAAAAATTATGAATTTAACAATATTTTTTTTTGTGGTAATATAGTCATTTTTATAATTTATTATATAATTTACATATTTTGATAATATTAACGGTTAATGTACATAATGGTTTAAATACAAATCAATTGAAAGTTTAGTATAGAAAAAATAGTAATTGACCAAATTCACATTCCAAAGGACTTGAACCTTTAACTAGTAGCTTAGAAGGCTAATGCTCTATCCGTTTGAGCTAGGAATGTTATTATTTAGAAATAAAATATTAATAAATTGGAAATATTTATTATTTCACACAAATAAAATTACTAATCTCTAATTCTGGACTTGGAATACCACCCCAGCAATATATACTAATATATAAAAATAACCATACAACATCAACGAAATGCCAATACCAAGCTGCTGTTTCAAAACCTATATGGCTTCTTTTAGTAAAATGGTTTCTTACTAAACGATAAAAACAAACCATCAGGAATAAACTCCCAATAATTACATGAAAACCATGAAATCCTGTTGCTAAATAGAAAGTAGAACCATAAATACTGTCAGATATTGAAAATTGTGCGCTCATGTATTCATATACCTGTATTGATGTGAATAAACAAGCAAGTAGTAAAGTTAAGAATAAAGAAAATATAGCGTTACCTCTATTTGAGGATAGAATTGCATGATGTGACCAGGTTAATGTAGCACCAGACAACAATAAGATTAGAGTATTCAACAATGGAATACGAGTAGAATCAAATACTAGGTTTTTAATATTTTCTGGTGGCCATACTGATCCGATTTCTATAATAGGGCTTAAACTAGAATGGAAGAATGCCCAGAAAAAAGAAAAAAAAAACATAACTTCGGACAGTATGAATAACAGCATACCATAACGTAGACCGGTTTTTACTGCTTTAGTATGGTGCCCTTCAAAAGTTGATTCACGGACAACATCTCGCCACCATAAACCCATGCTTATACATAATGAAACTAAACCTAATATTAAAAAAAAATCACCCTTAGCAAAACAATGCATATATAGTACTCCTCCTATAAGCATAATAAACGCAGAAAATGCGGTTGTTATTGGCCATGGGCTTGGATTTACCAAATGATAAGTATGACGATGCATATTTAGTTTATTTGTTAAATTATTTAATTAATAATAAAAAAATTTTATTGTGTTATTTCCCAAGGACTGGAAAAATTGAAATTTCTAAACTCTTGAGTTATATCAACAGGCTCACAAATTACTTGTTTTACGATATCATCATAACGCACCTCTAAATATCCACTAAGAGGAAAATCTTTTTTTAAGGGATGCCCCTCAAAACCATAATCTGTTAAAATTCTTCTTAAGTCTGGATGATTCATAAAAAAAATACCAAATAAATCCCAAATTTCACGTTCATACCAATTAGCACAAGGATACAACATTGATATTGAGTTTATTAGTTCAGTTTCTTTTAAATTTACTTTAATTCTTAATCTTGATGCATAAGAAACACTTAGAAATTGATAAACTACTTCAAAACGTTCGATACGATCTAGAAAATCTACTGCGGTTATATCACAAAGTACTTTGTATTGGGTATATGTGTGATATTTCAAAAAAAAAAGAGTACTATTTAAATTATTATTTTCTACAATTAAAATAAGCTCATTATTTATAATAAAGACATCTTTTATTAATCTTGGGATAATTTTTGTAATTAATTGAGAAAAATGTTTTAGGGAAAATTTTTGTAATTCCATTTGTAATTTAATTTTCATTAAAAATAAATTTTTTAAACTTACAAAATATTTTAATCTTTATTAATAAAAAAAAAATGAGTTTTTTTGTGATGTAATGCATAACAAATAAATAAATAAACCGCAATATGTTACTAATAAGAATTATGTTTTTAGAGAATTTTATTAATTTTTTTTGGTATGCTTTTTTTTAAATTGAATTTATTAAAAACAATATTAATAATATAGTTAAAAGATAAAGCATTAGTTGCCAGTACTATTTATTTAATATATTTTTTTGATTAACTATAATCATTTATTGCACAACAATTCTTGAATAGGTAATTTTCGATTATCCCATTAATTAGGTAAATAAATTAAAAAAAATCCAAAAAACTTTTCTATAAAATTGTCTAAAGATTGAATTATGCAATTTCCGGGATATAAATATGGAAGTAAAAGTAATACAATAGTTACGGAGAACAGGGCAATTACACCATCTAATTTATCTGGAATCGATCTTAATATAGCATAAAATTATTTATATATTATGTTAGTAATTTACCAAAACTTTTTCATTATATAATAAGAAACAGCGGCTTTAATAGAAGGTGGAACTTCTGCAAGTATCGTTTTTGATTTTTTTATATAATCTAGAGTTTTGGTTAAGAAATCAGTATCTTTTTGATCCATAGTTTGTTTTTTATCTGACATAGCTTGTTGTTTTTCATTTGTGGAATTTTTTGGCTTTGTTGGATTTATCATATTTGTATATTGAAACATTATTTCTGGCTTAAAAGTTGGACATGTAAGCTTATGTGAATATACCGTATTTGTCAATGTATCTATTCCTGTTGAATCTTGCACTATTGCTTCTATAGATAATCCTATAGACTTATTTAATATAAATATTGATTTACCATATTTTATAAAATCTTCTAATCCAATATTTTTTTCTGTACAAGTCGAAAAAACTGAGCTTAAAATATCTTTAAATTGATCAAAATTTTGAATATTATATTTCTTTAAAATGGGTTGAGCTTGGTTATATATTTGAGATAATAATATAGTATCTTGAAAATTTGAACACAGTATTTTTTCTGAATTTAAAAATTTTAATTTTAACCATTCCTCCTTCGAAAAGACCATAAGTTTCTTTGCAAGAGGATTAGCACGCTCTGCGTCATGAACTAATTTAAGAAATTTTTTGAAAGATAGTGGATCTAGATTTGAATTCGCATGTTTTTTTAAAATACGGAATGGTAAGAGTAAATTTTTTCGATCTTTAAGCAAAAGATCGTAAAAATTAGAATCATACATACTTGAAACCCCTAATAACACCATTTTATTATAGTCTTGTGGGTCAATATGTTCTAAGTGAGACAAAAAGGTTTGTAGAAATTTAATAAGTTGTGTATCATCTTGTATATTTAATTTATTAAAAAGACATTGATTACTTTTAAATAAAGTTTTAATTGAGATATTTTCTTCAATATGCTGAAAAGAAACTACCCCACCCTTTTCTATTACTAAATTTCCCGGATTTTTTAATGATAATATAACCTTTAGTTGTTTTTTTTGTAGTTCTATTGGATTTTTATCACCATTTCGAAAATGAATGACTACAGGTTGTTTTGAAACTAGACTAGACATTTTTGAACTAGAACTAGTTGTAAGACGTGGTGGGAATAATATTAAAGGGGTTGAATGAAAAAAACGTTTTGACAATTTAAATTTATGTGTTGAAACTTTTTGATTATGACTTATGATTACTGATTTTGATTTATCCAAAAATTTTATAGACGACTTTGTTAATTTATAATTTTTTATAGAATTTCCCGATATTATAAATTGTAGCCTAATTATCATATTCATAAAAATAAAATCAATACAATCATGAATATGTAAATAATTGGTAAGTATATAAACAATTAAAAAAATAATAATCAAATATGTTATCAAATCCATCATCTTTTTTAAAAAAGAGTCCACCAAACCTACTAAAGTATTTAAACAACGGCTCAGCAAGCTAAATATTACTAAAAATAGGGGTATTTGCTTGTTAATTAAATACAATTTATATAGAGAAAATATTAAATAATTAATTAATCTTAATTCTGAATTATTAAAAAAATTTGTATGTAATATATTTAGTTTATTCATTTTTTTTTTAATTATATATATTTATTATTATTTAAAAAACATAAATTGAATTATTCGAAAATTTTCTTGTATACAATGATAGTATTGCCCAACTATATATAAAATCAGCAACAGGTACAATTGCACAAATATATTACATTACTGACAGTAAAACGCGGTTGTCTACCTCAAATAATCCTAACCTAGCTGCCCAAGTTCTAAGTCTTTTTCAGACACCACATAATTAGCGATAGGATTATTTGATTTAATATATAACATTAAAGTTCTAATCAGCATTCAAATAACAAAAATAGCGATAACAATTAAAAAAAACATTAAATCATTATGTAAGTTGACAATACCCTCCGTAATAGGGGTCGCTGAGTCTTGAAAATACAATTGCCATGTGCTTGGATGATCTGCAAATATTTTGGTTAACAATATTAAAAAATCATTAATTTATATAAACAATTTAATTCGAGAATAATATTTGTTTTCAAGTTGGTGGAATTTTGTAACCCAAAATTTAATTTAACGCTTTTAAATTATTATTATCTATTATATACACAATTAAATTATTTAAATTAAAATATTTATTATATAGGAGGGAATAGGATTTGAACCTACGGAATTTTGACATTCTTTCGCTTAGCAAGCGAACGCTTTAAACCACTCAGCCACCCCTCCCCCAATAATTAACATTTATCTATGCAATAAATTTATTTTATTAATACTAATCGCTCCTATTATTCTATAGTATACAATAAGTAATGCTAATTCGACAGCTCATTCAGCCATCGCTATAGTTAAAATAATTAATGCACTTATTTCTCCAACAATATCATCAATAAAAACTAAAAATATAACAAAATATAAATAAATTACTAAAAGCATTAATTCAATATTAATTAATAAATTATATGATTATAGGAGTTATGGGGTTCTGAAAATAGATTTGCAACATACTTGGAAATTTTAAAAAAATCCCTTTATCTTAAAGCTGGGGGTTATTTTATTACTCGTCATCAAATTGATTTAGCGCATTAGCGATAATCTCATTGTATTCATCCCATGTTAAAAAACCCATATCTAGTGTATTCATTTCAAAATATTCGTTAGGGTATCGCTCTCTAAACACGTGAGTGATAGCTTTTTCTAATAATTTGAGATGATCTCCAGGAATATAGCCATTAATTTCTAAACAAAAACATAAACAATAGAAATCCTCATTTAACGTGGTAAATTGATCACGAGTTAATACAAACCATCTAAATATTCCAACAGCCGTTTGAAGCCAGACCAGATTGCTATAATCCATCGATAAATAATAATTTGCATTTATCATATCAAAGTCAATCAAAAAGAGGTCTTGTAGTGTATTTGATGTATATTTTGCAAATTCATAACGAATTTGTTTTCGAAGTTTTTCAATTTCCTCCGAAGATAACAATTCCAGTCGTTTTTTCCATACATTAAGGTCCCCGCGTACAAACGCTAAATAACATCTTTTGCGTTCTATTCCTAAATCCTCAGATACTTGTGTTATGCTTTGTCCAATAAAAGATAACATATAATAAAATAGGAAGTGATTAAATATATTCATTTTCTGTAGTTTAATAGAGTTCAATATTTTTAAATATTTATTAAACATTTGATATTTAATAATGTTGAATATAAATATTAAAAATAATACTAAAAATTGCATATCTTCAAATAAAAAAAAATTTGTTCAGCTTAGCTTATTTGTATTAAATAATATATTTAAAACATATTGATAAATTAAATTATTTTATATAAAATTAAAATATTTTTTAATTATTTTATCACATTTAATCATTGTTTTTGAAGCACGCGTTATTGCATCTGTTGTATAAAAATTATATAATGGGTAATGAAATGTTTTATTATAGATTTTCAAGCTACGTTGCAAAATTGGTGAATTAATAGTATAAAAATTTTTTAAATTATAAAAATTATAATTTTTTAAAATATTTATATTATTTTTTAATTCAGTTAAATCAAAATTGAAAAAATTTGGTGAATTTAAATACTGACTTAAAGCAACAATAATTTTCCAATCTTCACGAGAATAAGTCGAAACTGGTGTTATTATTTTTTTTGTTTGACGAATTTTACCATTTAAATTCATATAGGTTGAATCTTTTTCTAAATAACTGTAAGATGGGAAAATTAAATTTGAAATTTTTGCACCACTATCCCCATGATGACCTTGATAAATAACAAATGTATTTTGTATATTTTTTTTTAAATATCTTAATGTAGTTAACTCGTCAACACCAAGTAAATAAATTAATTTTGAATTATTTATAGCATAATTATCCAATTGATTGAACCCTATATCAAAAAAACCAGGATTGCTGGCCGCGTTTAAAACTATTTGAATATTTAAATTTATATTTAGAGTATTTATTTTATAATTAAACCATTGTAAAAAATTATTCAGTGAAAAAAAATCAGATCTTTGAAAATAACTTGATCCTATAAGAATCAAAGGATTCTTTGATTTAACAATTTTATGACATAAACAATGTTTACCTTCAAGTATTTTTATAAGCGTAACAGCATTTATACTCTGTTGTTCTACTGGGTAGGACAAATTTATTTTTGAACCAATTACTGAAATATGTAGATTTTTACTATAAAATAAATGACGTAATTTTATATTTACTGTTGGTATTTCCAAACGTGAATTTAAACCAATTAGTAAACAAAAATCTGTAGTATTATTTAATAAATTATTATTAAAAATATAATTTGTTTTGAAATCACAATTTAATTTAATATTCTCTGAATTAAAACAGTTATTTGATCCAAACGAATTTATTAATTTTTTTAGAGCAATAGAGGATTCCAAATCAACCAATCTTCCGGCAATTCCAGATATTTTCAATTTATTTTCTTGATTTATTTTTTTTCTTAATAATGCAAAAGCATTTTCCCAATTAATATTATGATATGTATCATTTTCTTTTAACAAAGGTGTTAAAATTCGTTGCAATTTTATTCCATCATGGGAAAATCTTGTCTTATCAGAAATAAAATTTTGATCGATTAAATTGTTAAGATTAGGTAAAATACGCATTATAAAATTACCTTTATAATCAACACGAATAGCAGAACATGCTGAATCTAGAACATCAATTGTTTCAATACTAGTTAATTCCCAAGGTCTTGCCATAAAGGCATATGGTTTTGAAGTTAGTGCGCCCATTATATATATATATGTCTTGTTACTATTTGATCCTAAAAATTAAAAACAATTAAATTTATTATAATTTATAAATTGAAAATAATAAAACAAACTACAGGTAGCAGGACTCGAACCTGCATGGTTTAACCACTTGAGCCTAAATCAAACATGTCTACCAATTTCATCATACCTGTTTATAATTTAATGAAGATATTTTACTTTAAAATAACTGTGTTATTAAATAACTAACACTTACATGCATTGATGAAAAAAAAATATTTGGATAAATACCAATAAATATAGTAGCTAATGATAATATCAACAACAAAATAAATTCACGTTTTGTAATATCGCCAATATACCCTATATAATCAATTTTTATCACGCCAAAAATTATTCTATTACATAACCATAATGCATATGCTGCACCCAAAATAATTCCTAAAGTTGCAATAATAGCAACAGAATTATTATTCTGATATACACCAAGTAAACTTAAAAATTCCCCAACAAAACTGCTTGTACCCGGTAAACTTATATTTGCCATTGTAAAAAAAACAAAAAATAATGCAAATATAGGCATAATATGAACTAATCCACTATAATAGTACAATAAACGGGTATGATAACGATCATATAAAATACCAACAAGCAAAAATAAAGCAGGACTAACAATACCATGACTTATCATTAACATTATAGAACCTTCAATTGACTGTACATTTAATCCAAATAAACCTAAAGTGACAAAACTCATATGGGCAACCGATGAATATGCAATTATTTTTTTTAAATCAATTTGTCGTAATGTGGTTAGAGATCCGTAAATAATTCCAATTAAACTCATAGTATATATAAGAGGGGTAAAATAGATACTAGCCATTGGAAATAATGGTATAGAAAAACGTAAAAATCCATATGTTCCTAATTTTAAAAGTACACCAGCTAACATTAAAGACCCAGCTGTAGGAGATTCAACATGGGCTTCTGGCAACCATATGTGGAAAGGAATCATAGGAACTTTAACAGCAAAAGAAGAAAAAAAAGCTAGCCATAATAATAACTGCTCTGTTTCATCAAATTTTATTTGATACAATATTGTTAAATCCGTCGTACCTGTTTTATAATAAATCCAAATAATACCCAATAACATTAAAACAGAACCTATTAAAGTATATAAGAAAAAATAATAACCAGCACGAATTTTTCTTTCTCTGGAACCCCATACTCCTATTATTAAGAACATCGGTATTAATACACCTTCAAAAAATAAATAAAATAAAAATAAATCAAAAGAAGAAAATACAAGAATTAATAAACTCTCTAATAACAAAAAACATATAAAAAATTCTCGAAGTTGTTTTTTTATTCCTTGTAAACTAGCCATTAAACAAATTGGTATAATCGCTGTACTTAAAATAATAAAAAAAAGAGATATTCCATCAACTCCAAGTTTTGGCTGAAAATTCTCAATAGGTATCCAATTTATTGTTATTACATGCTGTGGATAAATAAATAAATTATTAAAAATAATCCATAAAATAATTGATAAAAATAATGTAATTAGTGTTGTTGTAATACCAACAATCTTTATATTTCTTTGAGATTTCAGAAAAAAAATTAATATACTACCAATAATTGGGGTTAAAATTAAAGATGCAAGAATATTCATTGATTCGATTTTTAATAAATTATATAATATATAATTATTTTTATATTCAAATATTTAATTATATAATAAATAATTAAGTACAAAAAATTTTATTATATATATACGTGTTTTAAATAGAAGCATGCTTGGAAAGATTTGAACTCTCAACCTCCAATTTCGTAATCTGTTGCTCTATCCTGTTGAGCTACAAGCATTTTTATTATGAATTTTTTAATATAACAAAATTAGAAATGGGATAAAAGGATTCGAACCTTTGAATAACGAATTCAAAATCCGTAGCCTTACCACTTGGCTATATCCCAATAAAAATAAGAATTAGTATTTTAATTATATACAGTATACAAAAACATAACATTTTATATATAAGTATTAATATAAATCTATAATATTCCGGCTAAATAACATAATTGGTAATGTATAAAATTGCAAATTTTAGAATAAAGGTTCAATTCCTTTTTTAGCCTTATATTTTATTATTTAATATTTTATTATATTAATACTGAAAACTCTATATGTCATATTTATTTCATTACAATCATTTTATATATTTTATACCTGAATTCTATTTTTGTATAAATATTTTAATACTTCTGGTTTTTGGCCTTTTTTGGTATAATTTATCTTCTAGTACTAAACAACCCATTTTAATTAAAAATGCAATATGGCTTTTAATTTTAAGCGCAAGCATATATATATTATTACTTATAGATAGTATAAATTTACAAAATATTTTTTTATTTGATAAAGTTTTACAACTAAATGGGTTTTATACATTTACTAAAATTTTTTTGTTTATAATTTCAATTATTGTTTTATTTTCTTCTCTTAATTATGTAAAAAATGAAAAAATTAATCAATATGAATATGTGGTATTATTGAGTTTTGTTATTATTGCTTCTATTTTATTAATTAATTCCTTTAATTTATTTTCCGCTTATATGGCATTAGAACTACAAACATTAGCTATGTATATTTTAATAGCTATAAAAAGAAATTCTGAAAAAAGTTTAGAAGCAAGTATTAAATATTTGATTTTAAGTGCTTTTTCCTCAGGTATTTTGCTATTTGGATTAAGCTTAATTTATGGAATTTCGGGTACATTATATTTTGATAAAATAAACGTTTTTTTTTCAATATATTTTTTTGAATTTCGAAATAATAACATAATTACACATGATACTTATGAATTATCAGGTTTATTATTCGCAAATATTTTAATTATTATTGGTTTTTTATTTAAAATAAATGCAGCACCATTCCATATATGGGCACCGGATGTTTACGAAGGATCACCCACATCTATTACAGCGTATTTATCTACTGCTTCAAAAATAGGCAGTATTTTTTTTTTAATAAAATTAATAACAATACCTTTTTTTCCGATATTGTTTAATTTAGATATAAATTCTAACATTTTTTTTATAACTGCTATACTATCTTTAATTATTGGCTCATTTGGAGCTTTATATCAAAAACGACTAAAAAGACTTGCAGCATATAGTACAATTACTAATATCGGCTATATATTAATTGGATTGTATTTAATTGTTTATGGTTTAGAAGGTTTTCAAGCAACAATTTTGTATATTATAGTTTATATAACAACATCTATTGCTTTTTTTTTAATATTACTTTCATTACGTAAAACTTTTGGAGTAACTTTACTTAAATACATTACAGATATAAAAGCCTTAAATATTATTAATCCTATATTAGCTTTAAGTTTAACACTTATCCTATTATCAATGGCTGGTATACCGCCCTTAGCTGGATTTTTTGCAAAATTATATATTTTTATTGCAGCAATAACACAAGAAAAATATTTTTTATCACTTGTAGGAATACTAACTAGTGCCGTTTCTTGTTTTTATTATTTGCGCGTGATAAAAAGCATGTATTTTGAAAAAATAAATAATTATTCAATTCTATTAGATATAGATCGTGAAAAATCATTAATATTAGGATTAATTTTATTATTTATACTTTTTTTCTTTTTATGCCCTAATGTTCTATTAGATATTATAATCATGTCAATTTAACAAATTTAAATAGTATTATAATCATATAATAATATTGCCAGTATAATCTTAGTATAATAAAAAAATATTATCATTTTATCTAAATATCGGGGTGTAGCGCAGTTTGGTTAGCGTAACTGTTTTGGGTACAGAAGGTCGAAGGTTCAAATCCTTCCACCCTGAAAAATTATAATGAAAAACATTATAATTAACAATATGAAAATATTGTTATATATATAAACTATGGACGCGTTCATTCATCGTTGGTTGTATTCTACAAATCATAAAGACATCGGTACTTTATATTTAGTTTTTGGAGCGTTCTCAGGATTATTAGGAACAGCATTCTCTTTTTTAATTCGTTTGGAATTAGCAAATCCAGGAAATCAAATTTTAGCTGGAAATCATCAATTATATAATGTAATTGTTACCGCTCATGCGTTCATAATGGTCTTTTTTATGGTTATGCCTGTATTAATTGGAGGTTTTGGAAATTGGTTTGTTCCAATTATGATCGGTGCTCCCGATATGGCATTTCCTCGTCTAAATAACATCAGTTTTTGGGTGCTACCTCCATCACTTTTATTACTAACTGTCTCGGCATTAGTTGAAACAGGTGCTGGTACTGGTTGGACGGTATATCCGCCACTGGCTGCAATTCAGGGACATTCAAGTGCATCCGTAGATTTGGCTATATTTAGTCTACATTTATCTGGAGCTGGTAGTATTTTAGGTGCTGTTAATTTTATATCTACTATTTTTAATATGAGAGCATTGGGTTTAAAAATGCATCAACTTCCTTTATTTGTTTGGGCTATATTAATTACAGCGTTTTTATTACTATTATCATTACCTGTATTTGCCGGAGCTTTAACAATGTTGCTTACTGATAGAAATTTTAACACAACTTTCTTTGACCCAGCAGGGGGTGGAGATCCAATATTATATCAACATTTATTTTGGTTTTTTGGTCATCCAGAAGTTTATATTTTAATTATTCCGGGTTTTGGTATAATAAGCCATGTAATTTCTACTTTTTCGAATAAACCAGTTTTTGGTTATTTAGGTATGGTTTACGCTATGTTATCAATTGGTATTTTAGGTTTTATTGTTTGGGCTCATCATATGTATACTGTTGGATTAGATGTTGATACTCGTGCTTATTTTACAGCTGCAACAATGATTATAGCTGTACCTACAGGAATTAAAATTTTTAGTTGGATTGCTACAATGTGGGGTGGTTCAATTGTTTTACATACTCCAATGTTATTTGCAGTAGGTTTTATTTTATTATTTACGATTGGCGGATTGACTGGTATAGTATTATCAAATTCTGGTCTTGACATAGCTTTTCATGATACTTATTATGTTGTTGGACACTTTCATTATGTATTATCTATGGGTGCTGTATTTGCCATGTTCGCAGGTTTCTATTATTGGATAGGTAAAATAAGTGGTTTAAAATACCCTGAATTATTAGGTAAAATTCATTTCTTTTCAACCTTTATTGGTGTAAATATGACATTTTTTCCTATGCATTTTTTAGGGTTAGCCGGAATGCCTCGTAGAATTCCCGATTATCCAGATGCATTTGCTGGTTGGAATGCTGTAGCAAGTTATGGCTCATATATTAGTGTTGTAAGTGCTATATTTTTCTTCTACGTTGTTTATAAAACTTTAACTTCAGGAGAACCATGTGAAAATAACCCATGGGTTTTTGATGAAAAAAAAGGAAACAACAAACAAAGTCATAATATTGAATGGGTTTTAAGTAGTCCAGTTCAAACTCATTTATTTGAGGAATTACCTATTATTCCAGTAAAAGTAAAAAAAAAAAAAAATTAATTTAAATTAAATAAATATAATACAGTTTAGTCAAAATTACGACTAAACTGTATTTATATATAATAAAGAAATATTAAAATAAATTACTTCTAGTCGGATTTGAACCAACACACCTTTCGGCAAAAAATTTTGAGTTTTTTGTGTCTACCAGTTTCACCATAGAAGTAATTAAAATATATGTTACAGTATTAAAAATATCTTTTATTTTGGGTGTATTAGGGGTTGAACCTAAGACCACTTGATTAAAAGTCAAATGCTCTACCTACTGAGCTATACACCCAAAATTATTAAATTATTTATTTTTTAAACTCATTTGTTTGATATTTAATATAAAAAGTTAAACCAGCTGGACAATAATAATATAATTTGTTAAAAATTTTTTTAGATATTTTGTTGTTTATGTTATTAATTTCGATTATATATTTAAATTTTTCTATTTTAAAATGTTCCATTGAATTTTTATTTACATGAGGGGATCTTAATGTAGTCAATATTGAACACTTTTTTGGTTGAGGGTATACTTTAAAAGGTATTTTTTTTAAGCTTAAACAATAGGTTATTGTTTTTACAAAAAAATTTATCGCTAAAAAGTAATGTGAGAAAATGTAAATTTTGATCATATATTAATTCTGCTGTATGTATATAGTTTTTAGTAATTATTTTACAATTACCAACGATAATGCAAGTAAATTCTATTGGATTCCGCTAATCGGTGAAGTTTTTCTTTTTTTTTTAAACATTCACTTTTTAGATTAATAATACCATTGATTTCATTGAATAAATTATATTCTAATGTATTTTTTTTTTGTGAATAGTTATTATTAAATAGCCATTTAATTGCTATTTTAAGCTGTCTTTTTGGTTTTATAATTTTTGGTATTTGATAGATCTTACCGCTTTTACGTCTATTGATCATTTCAACACTTGGTTTTATTTTTTTTAAAACAATCCATAAAATTTTTATTGGATTTATATTATATTTTTTTTGTAATAAATTAAGTAAGTTACACATCACTCGTTCAGCCATGAATTTTTTTCCATTTTTTGTTAAATTATTGATAATTTTTAGTACCAAAAATTTTGAGCTAATCATTGTTTTATTATACTAAATGAATTTATAAATTATTTTTATAGGAAATTAAAATAAAAAATATTAATACATCCTTTTCCTAATACCATATTTAGAACGGCTAGATCGTCTATTTTTCACTCCTACCAGATCAAATTTACCACGTATTATATGATATTTTACCCCAGGTAAATCTTTTACACGCCCACCGCGAACTAGTACATTAGAATAACGCTGTAAATTGTGGCCTTCCCCAGGTATATATGCCGTTATTGTTCTGTTATTTTTAAGCTTTATTCGAGCAACTTTCCTTTTTGCAGAATTAGGTTTTTTTGGTGTAGTTATTCTTACTTGTAGACAAACCCCCTTTTTTTGGGGTGATTTTTTTAATGCAGGTGATTTACTTTTTTTTTTTTTTTTGTGTCTTCGATTTATAGTTAATTGATTTATTGTTGGCATAAAATAAATTGGAAAAAACAAATTCTTAGTATTATTCTAATTCAAAATAGTTATTATCTATTAAAGTAAATAATGTTTGGAAAAAAACATCAAGTGTAAGCGAAGTTAAAATAATAGTAATAATTATTAAATGACTGATTTTTAATGCTTTTTTTGTTAAACCTATATTTAAATCCCAGATTATATGGCGAATTCCACAAAAGAAATGTATTAGTATGATTAAACTCATTGTCACACCAATAGTAAATTCATATTCTTCCTGTATTAAGTCAAATAAATAATAAAGAATATATGAAAAATGAGTAATTATAAAAGTTTCATATAATAAAGTATCCATTATTATGAAATAAAATATAAATAACGTTAGTATTAAACCACAAATTCTATTTAATATAGATAATCCTGATTGCAATTCTAAATTGTATATATTTAAATGAGGCGATATTATTTTCAATTTGTTAATCATGATTATGTATATAATTATGTATATATATATATATTTTTTTTTTTACATATATTCTTATGTTTATTTCTAATAGTTATAATTAAAATTTATGTTATCAAACCCCATTGAACAATTCAATATAGTTACATTATTTCCATTTAGCCTATTTGGACCAAAATACACTATCTCACTAACAAATTCATCGTTCTATATGCTATTAACATGTTTTTGTTTACTACTTATTGCAGGCGGCGCAATAAGCTTTAAAAAAGTTTTTCCCGATCGTTGGCAAGTATTTGTAGAATCAATTTATGATTTTTTATTTATCAATTTAGTAACTGAAATTAATGGCAAAAAGGGAAGATTGTTTTTTCCTTTAGTATTTACTTTATTTTTATTTATTGCTTTAGGTAATTTAATCGGAATGGTTCCGTTTTCTTTTACATTTACAAGTCATATTATTATAACATTAGGGTTATCTTTATCATTTTTTATAGGGTTAACAATTTATGGTATTTATACTCATGGGATTAGATTCTTACTTTTATTTATACCAAAAGGTGTACCTATAATACTATTACCACTCCTTTTTGTTATTGAATCCATTAGTTATATATCTCGTGGATTTAGTTTAGCTATTCGACTTTTTGCAAATATGATGGCAGGACATGCACTTGTAAAAATTTTAGCCGGTTTTGCATATATTATGTTACAAATTGGTGGTATTTTTTATATGCTTGAAATAGTCCCTATTATTATAATAACAGCTATTTATGTCTTAGAATTGGGGGTTGCCGTTTTACAGGCGTATGTTTTTAGCGTATTAATTTGTATATATTTAAATGATGTAATTTATTTACATTAATTTTTTATTTTATAAAAGATAATTTATTTTTACCATTTTGGGCTTATAACTCAGTTGGTTAGAGTATACGCCTGATAAGCGTAAAGCCAGTAGTTCAAGTCTACTTAAGCCCAAAATACTATGTTTTTTATATTATTATATTTTTTTTTTCAAGTAGTAGTGAATTTAATAAATTAATTAATATATATTTTTTAATCTAAAATTAAACCATGTATCTTACACTTGTTTTCTTACCACTTATAAGCGCACTAGTCGCTTTTTTTGTTCGTTTTATTGGAAATAAATACGCTGCATATATATGCACCAGTCTTTTAGGATTTACGTTTATTTTATCAATAAAAAGTTTTTACTATATTGCATTATTGCAAAATTCATGTTATATTCAAACATTACCGTGGTTATTCGGTGAGAATTTAATAGTATTTTGGGGATTTTTATTTGATAGTGTAACTTGCACAATGCTTATTGTGGTTACCTCTATTAGTTTTTTAGTTCATTTTTATTCAATTGAATATATGGGATCTGATCCACATTTAGGTCGTTTCATGAGTTATTTGTCATTCTTTACATTTTTTATGTTAATTTTGGTAACAGCAGATAATATGGTACAGATGTTTGTTGGATGGGAAGGTGTTGGATTGTGTTCATATTTATTAATCAATTTCTTTTTTAATCGTATACAAGCAAATAAAGCGGCTTTAAAAGCAATGGTTATGAATAGAATAGGTGATTTTGGACTTAGTTTAGGAATTATGGCTCTTTTTTATGTATGTAAAAGTCTTGATTATCATGTGATTTTTTCAAGCATTTTACTATTTGTGGATAATTCATTTTATTTTTTTAATATAAAAATAAATTTAATTACTTGTATTTGCTTACTATTATTTATTGGTGCTGTTGGTAAATCTGCTCAAATTGGGCTACATACTTGGTTGCCTGATGCTATGGAAGGTCCAACACCGGTATCAGCATTGATACACGCAGCAACAATGGTTACAGCAGGTGTATTCTTAATTATTCGTTGTTCATTTTTATTTGAATTTTCGGAGACTGCTCTTGACATTTTAACAATTTTAGGTGCTTTAACTGCGTTTTTTGCAGCAACTACTGGTTTATTACAAAATGATGCTAAGCGTGTAATAGCGTATTCAACCTGTAGTCAATTAGGTTATATGGTTTTTGTTTGTGGTATTTCTGGTTACTCAACAAGTTTATTTCATTTAGCAAATCATGCTTTTTTTAAAGCTCTTCTTTTTTTAACTGCAGGTTCTTTGATACATGCAGTACATGATGAGCAAGATTTTAGAAAAATGGGTGGATTAGCTTATATATTACCATTTAGTTATTCTATGTTATTAGTTGGTTCTTTATCATTGACCGGATTTCCTTTTTTAACTGGTTTTTATTCTAAGGATATGATTCTAGAGTTAACATTTTCAACTTATTTAATTAAAGGTACATTTGCATATATTTTAGGTGTATTATCGGCATTTTGTACAGCATTCTATTCATTTAGGCTTATTTTTTGGGCATTTTTAGCAAAACCAAATGGATATAAGCACACTTATAGTCATGCATCAGAAAGTAATTTTTTTATAACATTTCCGCTTGGTGTTTTGGCTTTAGCTAGTATTTTTGTAGGTTATCTTTTTCGTGATATGTTTATTGGGGTAGGAACATCGTTTTGGAATAATTCGATTTTTATTTTACCGGAAAATAATTTTGTTTTAGAATCTGAATTTATTCCAGTTTATAATAAATTAACACCTGTTGTTTTTAGTTTTGGGGGGTTAATTATTGCATTCTGCTTTTATAATTTTTTAATTAAAAAAATATTTATAGTAAAAATATTTTACATAAAATTTTATACTTTTTTAAATAAACGTTGGTATTTTGATAAAATCTATAATGAATTTATTGCGTTACCGATTATATCTTTTGGGTATAAAATTACATTTAAATTCATTGATCGTGGTATACTAGAAATATTTGGACCAACTGGATTAATAACAAATTTTACGTATTTATCAAAGAACATAAGTAGCATACAATCTGGCCTAATGTATCATTATTTATTTATAATACTATTAGGTATTACAATAACTTTATTTACTGTTATTGTAATAATACAGAAAATGTTGTATGTTTCAACTAATTTAGTTTTAATATTTATTCTAGCAGTAATTGGTTCATCATTAAAAAATTAGATTATAAAATATTTATAATGTGTGTAAAATGTAACCTATTTTTAATTCCTAGTAGCTTAATGGTAGAGCGTGCGGCTGTTAACTGCAATGTTATAAGTTCAAGTCTTATCTAGGAAGTTTAATATAAGATATATATACTATAAATTATAGCATCTACCCCAACAGATATAAATTAATGGTAAATTGATTGCCTTCCAAGCAATTTTTATGGGTTCGAGTCCCATTATCTGTAAAAAAAAAATGGATCCAAGACGAAAAAGTGATTTAGTATTAGTATTATTCCTTAGTGTACTCGGTTTAATGTTTTTTTTAGGAGTCAAATACGAATTAATTTACGTATCAAGTGACTTGATGTTCATGATGGCAATATTTTTTCTTATTGACCTAATAAAGGATGACATCTAAGTCAACTTAATGCGTATTAAATCGTATTTAGGTCGATGGCTAAACCGTTTATTACTCCCAATAGTTGTGTTTTTTATATTGGCAAAAGAATTTTTTGTATTACAAGAAGAATCAATTGTTCTCTTTTGCTTTTTTATATTGCTCGTGTACGTTATTCGAATTAAAAAAATGCCGTCTCAAATTAAATTTAATTTAGAAACACAAAGATTACAATTTATTACTAGTATTATGTATAAATTTATTACTATGATATATGTAAAAAAACGATTAATGAGTTTAAATAATTTAGATAAAAATTCTAATAAATATTCTCAAACTCATTTAAATTATAATTACACTGTATTGGTTCTATTTTTAGGTAATTCAATAAAAAACAAATGTGTTTATTACTTATCGTATTATATAAACCAATTATTTAACGCGTCAGCTGATTTTTTCTTCATAAAAAAGGAGAGAAGCATTGAAATTATACAAACCGTACTTAATAAAATTTATAATATAAATTAAAATTTTATTTTTAAATTTAACGAACGTTAATGCCTCAATTAGATTTAACAATCTATTTATCTCAAATTACTTGGTTTTTTTTTTGTTTTGTAACTTTTTATTTAATAAATATCTATTGTATAATTCCTTTGTTTTCATCTTCAAAAAAAATGCGAAAGCTTATTTTATTTTTAGTATGGTTTGAAAAACATACAAATAAATCATTAATTGGCGTTTGTCAAAATAATAATACTACATTAAAGGTTAATTCAATTGTGTTAAATAAAACTATATTTAGCAATTTTATTAAATAAAAATAAAATAGTTTGGTATAAATAAATCAAGAAAAAATAAAATATAATTAAAATAATATTTATTAATTATATTTTATTATTATATAAACTTAATATTATTCATGTTAGAAAGTGCAAAATTAATTGGTGCAGGTTTAGCTACTATAGCATTAGCTGGAGCAGGTATTGGTATTGGTAACGTATTCAGTTCACTAATCAACTCTGTAGCTAGAAATCCATCGTTAACTAAAGATTTATTCAAATATGCAATTTTAGGTTTTGCTTTAACAGAAGCTATTGCCTTATTTGCTTTAATGATTGTATTCCTTATTTTATTTGCAATGTAATAAATAATTAAATTTAATTTTTTATTTTAATTGATTGGTCGTGGGCGAATATAACTTAATTGGTTAGAGTGTCAGGTTGTGATTCTGAAAGTTAAGAGTTCAATCCTCTTTATTCGCCCCGTGGTTAATGTTAATGGATGTTTTAGATTATATTTTAAATATAAAAAAAATTAATTTTTATGATTAAAAATATATAATACTAAATCAAAGTATTTTAATAAAATGAATAATATAAAAGTTGTTTCAAAATTACTTAAATCACCTTGTAAATTGGGTATTAAAAAAGGTGGTAGAAATAACACTGGTGTTAAAACCATTCAACATCGTGGCGGTGGACATAAAAAAAATTATTATATTATCGATTATAAACGTCATTTTAAGCAAATTTCATTAATTATAAATAAACAATATGATCCAAACCGTTCTACAATAATAGGAACAGCGTATAATTATTATGGTTTTTTATTAAATATAATACTACCAAACAGAACAAATATTGGTGATGTCATATTTAATTCAGACAAAATATTAGACTCTACTTTAATGATAAAAAATGGGAACTCAAATTATATTTTCAACATAAATCCAGGTTTATTAGTAAATAATATTGAACTAAAAATAAACAAGGGGAGCCAATTAGTTCGTTCTGCAGGTACATATGCACAAATTATGGCACATAATAAACCATTAAACAATAAATACAAAACTCATATAGAAAATATTAAAAATCAAAAATATACAGCAATACGTCTTCCATCAGGTGAAATCAGATTGGTATGTAGCTTCAGTAAAGCAACAATCGGAGTTTTATCAAATCCAGATCATAAACTAAAAAAAATAGAAAAAGCTGGTCGTTCTAGATGGTTAAATCGCCGTCCAATGGTTAGAGGTATTGCTATGAATCCAGTTGATCATCCTCATGGTGGTCGAACTAATGGAGGAAGACCTTCTGTAACTCCATATAGTCGCATAACAAAAGGTAAACCAACTGTTTTTTTTAGTAAAAATAAAAAATATTATATATTAAAAAAACGAATTTAAACTTTTATTTTTACTTATGTCCCGTTCTTCATGGAAAGGTCAATTTCTTAATACTTCTATTCTTAAAGTTATTCAATACAATAAAATTATAAAAAATTATATTAGTAGAACTTGGTCAAGGGACTTAACGATAACACATGATTTGGTGAATTATAAATTAGGTGTTTATAATGGAAAGAAATTTACTCAGGTATTTATTTCTGAAAATATGGTTGGACATAAACTTGGAGAATTTTGTTTAACAAAATTACCATGTAATCATAAAAAAAATAAAAAAAATTTAAGAAAATGGGCAAAAAAATAAATCCAATATTATTTCGTTTAAATAAAACAACGATACACTCGTCTATCGGTTTAACTCTTGGAGCATATGCTACACGTTTTAATCAGGATTATATTATAAAAAAATATATAAAATCTATTTTAAAAAAAATGAAAATTATTTTTTCAGATATTATTATATATCAAAGTATTTCAAATATAATTATATTTCTAAAAATATTCTCATTTCGCAAACCATGGTTCTTTAAAACACGAACAAAACTTCGTTTACGTAGGAGAAGTAAATTTAAATATAGAAAAAAAAAACTAAAAAAAAAAATAACATTTCTTTTAAAAAAAATTCAAAAGTGGATTGTTACGATAACCGGTTTAAAAACGAAATTAATTTTATATAGAAGTAAAAGTTTAAATTTATATCCAGAAATGATTAATATTTTAATTTCTCGATACTTTAAACAAAGAAAAAATTATAGATTTATTTTTCGAACAATCGTATATCACATTCAAAAAAAATTTAAACATGGTATTATGGGTGCCAAAATTAATTTGTCTGGAAGATTAGGTAAGTCTCAAATTGCTCGAACAGAATGGATACAGAGTAATAATCCTTTTGGAGGAAAAACTCAATTGCCTTTACACAAAATTAATACAAATATAATATATTCCTATAAAACAATATTCTCAAAAAGGGGGAATATTGGTATAAAAACTTGGGTGTATTTACGTCCTCTTAAATTTAAAAATTTAAGCAATAATAGTAAAAATGCTTCTACAACCAAAAAAATTAAAATATAAGAAATTTCAAAAAAGTCGTTGTATAAAAAAAGAAAATTCAGTAACTAGTATAAAATTTGGTAATTTTGCAATTAAAGCAATCGATTTTGGGTATATTTCTGCCGCTCAATTAGAATCTGCAAGAATAGCAATAAATCGTGTTGTAAAACGATCTGGTAAAATTTGGTTGCGTGTTTTTCCGAATAAACCAATAACAAAAAAACCATCTGGGGTTCGTATGGGTAAGGGTAAAGGTAACGTAGATCATTGGGTTTGCTGTGTTGGCTCAGGTAGGATTCTTTTCGAATTAGGTGGGGTAAAACCTAATTTAGCCAAGAACGCACTAAAATATGCGAGTTCCAAATTATCTATAAAAACAACTATAATCGGGGTATATTAGAAATTAAATTTAATTTTTTAATTAATAAGCTTATAGTTGAATTGGTTACAACGTTCCGCTCATAACGGAAAGTGTGCGGGTTCAATTCCTGCTAAGCTTACTTATTGTTTAAATATAAATTTATTATAATGATCCAATTTGGAACACGTTTAAAAATTTTAGATAATTCTGGTGTAAAAATTGTTAAATGTATTAAACTATTAAAATCAAAATCAAAGAGTACAATTGGCGATAAAATAATTATTTCTACAAAAAAAGTAAAATCGCAATCAAAAATAAAAAAAGGCGAGGTTTTGAGTGCTATAATTTATAGGTTAAAGAAAAAACGTATCAAATTCAATGGTATTTCAATAAAACATAGATCAAATGGTGCATTATTATTAAATAAAAAGAATGTTGCAGCTGGTAACAGAATTAGAGGTTCTATTGCAAAAGAATTAAAATATATATTTCAAAAAAGTCTGCCATTAAATTTAAAATTATTTTAAAATAAAATTAATTTTGCGGGATTAGCTTAAAGGTAAAGTGCTGCCTTGCCAAGGCATTGATTGTCGGTTCGAGCCCGACATTCCGCTTATACAAATAAAATTATATATTTAGCGTTGTATCTAATAATATCTTTATTTATTAATTTAAAGTTTTCTAAATGCAAATAGTCTATTCAATTGTAAAAGTTATAGCAAGTACGTTGACTATAATTATACCATTATTAATTGCTGTTGCATACTTAACTTTAGCTGAACGAAAAGTTATGGCAAGTATGCAACAACGAAAAGGACCTAATATTATTGGTTTTTGGGGATTATTACAACCATTAGCGGATGGTTTAAAGCTTTTAATTAAAGAAACTATCTTGCCAAATAATGCAAATACATTTATCTTTTTATTTGCACCTATCCTTACATTTATGCTAAGTCTCATGGGTTGGGCAGTAATTCCCTTCGATTGGGATACCGTATTTTGTAACCTTAATGTAGGTATACTTTATTTATTTGCTGTATCTTCATTAGCTGTTTATGGTATTATAATGTCAGGATGGTCTAGCAATTCTAAATATGCTTTTCTTGGATCTTTAAGATCAGCAGCCCAAATGATATCTTACGAAATCAGTATAGGTTTAATAATTATATCTATTATATTATGTGTTGGTAGTTTAAATATTAATAAAATTATTTTAGCACAACATAATATTTGGTTTATTTTCCCGCATTTTCCGTTATTTATTATGTTTTTTGTTTCGGCTTTAGCAGAAACAAATCGAGCGCCTTTTGATTTACCTGAAGCTGAAGCGGAGTTAGTTGCTGGGTATAATGTTGAGTATTCTGCTATGGGATTTGCACTTTTTTTTTTAGGTGAATATGCGAATATTTTATTAATGAGTACTATGATTTCTATTTTATTTTTAGGTGGATGGTATCCGATAGCAAATATTTATCCATTAGTTTTAATACCAGGGTATTTTTGGATTAGTTTAAAAATAGCGATAATTGCGTTTATCTTTATATGGGTCCGTGCAGCATATCCGCGTTATCGTTATGATCAACTTATGTACTTAGGTTGGAAAGTATTTTTACCTTTTAGCTTAGCTTGGTTATTTTTTACAGCAGGATTTTTGCTATCTTTTGATGGTTTACCTGTATTCCTATTAAATTAATTTATGCATATTCTTGGTGTTTTTTTACCTTTAGATGATTATGTTTTTGCAGGTTTGCAAAAAATATTTGGGGTAGGTAAGTTTAGGGCAAAAAAAATATGTAATGCGCTACTAATTACCCCATTTTATAAAGTTAAACAATTAAACAGAAATCAAATAATTCGATTATCGCAATATATTGAAAATAATTATAATGTAGGTATTGATTTGCAAAATCAAATAAAATCAAATTTTAAAAATTTGGTAAAAATAAGCAGTTATCGTGGAATACGTCATACATTAAAATTACCAGTACGTGGTCAAAGAACTCATACAAATTCGCAGACTAAAAAAAAAATTAAATATGTTTAATGTAAAAAAAATTCAATGGAAGTATTAAAACAATTAAAAAAAAAACCAAATAAAGTTATTAAAACAAAAATTACTGTAGAAAAAAAAAAATCAAAATCATTAAAAAAAACCAAAAAAAAAATTAAGAATATTGGCAAATTGTATATAAAAATAACTTCGAATAATATATTATTCACAATTACAGATAAAAGAAATAAAGTTTTATCTATTATCTCTTCAGGAATGGTTGGCTTTAAAAAATCAAAAAGATCCTCTCTATATGCCGTTGAATTAACAACTGACTATGTTATAAAAAAAATTATACAATATAATCTGTACAAGTTTTATTTATATTTTAAAGGTATAAATCGTAAAAAACGTAGGACATGTATTGCATTATTAAGAAAAGCAAAACTTTTTTTTTTAAAAATAAAAGATAATACTCCCATAGCACATGGTGGGTGTAGGCAAAAAAAATCACGTAGATTATAAAATGTTAAGATTACAGTATCACATAAATCATATAGTAAATTATGAATTAATTTCCCGTTTAAATATAAATAATATTTATAAAATTCCAAAAAAAGAGAGTATAATTATTCAGTCTAGTCAAAAAAAATTAGTACACGATCAAACATTATTGTATCCTTTATATGGGTGTTTTGAACTTATGTCATTTCAGAGGCCTGTTTTCTCTATTTCAAAGAATGCTATTTCTGCATATCAATTACGAAAAAAGCAGGTTTTAGGTTGTAAAACTACATTAAGAAACAAATATGCATTAATTTTTTTAGATAAATTAATTTATTTATATTTTCCTAAAGTAAAAGCATTAAATTTATATAAATATAAATTAAATCAAAATAACATAAATTTCGCTTTTGGTTTAAATTCTATAATCCCCTTTGAAGATATTGAGAATCAATATTCCAAAATTGACATGAATTTTGGAATTAATGTTTTTATTAATTTTGTAAAATATCAAAACATAAACAATCAGAATATATTACTTTATTTAAGTTCTATACAATTCCCAATTGCTCAATAATACGATATATGAAAATAAATATTTATAAAAATAAAATTCGTCGATATAACACTGTAAAATTTGAAATAAAAAGAAGAATTTTATTATTTTTATTGCGATCTCAAAATTTAACAAATAAAGAAAGATTATATATATTAAAAAAATTTTCTAAAATCTTAAAAAAAGGTACATCCATTAATATAATTAAATGTTGCTCTATTTCCGGAAGAAGCCGTGGTTCATTATCTTTATACAATTTATCACGCATAATTTTTAAAGAATTATCCTCTAATGGTAAAATCATTGGTGTAGTTCGTCACAATTATTAAGAAATTTGTTGTATACAATGAATATATTAACTAAATATTATTTAAAAAACAATTTATTAACAAAATATTTCATTTTTAAAAATAGACATGTTATTTTAATAAAAAAACAACAAAATTATGGAAAAGGGGACATTTTATATAAAAAAACATTGGGATATTTTAATTTATTAAAAACTCAATTTAACCAATTAACCGGCAGATTACGATTTTTATCTAAAAAATTATTAAATAAAAAAAATTCTTCATTTATTAATAAATTCTTAATAAAAAATAAACAAATTTATAAAAAAGTATTGAAGTTAAATGGTTTAGGTTTTCGCGTTTTTAAATTTTTAATTAAAAAAAATAATATTTTCTTTTTAAAATTTAAATTAGGTTTTAGTCATAAATTGTATATTAAAATACCAAATGAATTAACCGTTTCGTGTAGAAAAAAAAATAAAATAATAATTCAAGGTAATAATAAACAAACTGTTACAAATTTTTCAAAAAAAATTCAATTTTTAAAAATACCTGAAATTTATTCTGGGAAAGGTATTCTATTTACAACAGACGTTATAAAAATAAAACCAGGAAAAAAAAAAAATTAATATATAGACATTGCATATATTTTGGCGGAATAGTTTAGCGGCTATAACAGTGGAATCATACTCCTCGTGGCGTAGGTTCAAATCCTACTTTCGCTAATTTGAAATATTTGTAATTAAACGCTCCATAAATTTTTATATAATATTATATATATATATATATATATATATATTAACCACTGTTTAGATAGCTCAGTTGGTAGAGCAAAAGACTGAAAATTTTTGGGTCAGTGGTTCGATTCCACTTCTAAACAAATTTAAAAAAATTATTATAAAATATGTTGGTAAATAAAAAAAAAAATTTTTATAATTCTAAAAAATTATTTAAAAATAAATATATTATTTTTTTAAATAATTTAAACACTGGTTTAAATAATCAAAAAAATTTTATATATAAGTATTCTTCGATAACGGATCTAATAATGACGGAAAAATTTAAACCATTTAATTTAAAAAAAAATAGTTTTAAGTTAAATACATCTAAAAATACAAAAATGAAAATTCAATTTTCAAAAAAAACTTGTTTTTTAAAAAATACTTTTGTTGGCGTAAATCAATATATTACTTTTGCTAATTATAATGATTTGAAGTATTATTTACAAAAAAATCAAATATTAGTAAAAAATACAATATTAAAAAACAATTTAAGATATATTTATTTAAATGAATTTTATTTGGATAATATAATAAATAAAACTAATCAACAAATATTAATAAATCTACTTTGTTTTCATACTATATATCTAATTCAAATACTCAATTTTAATACGTATTCATTTTTTCATTTTATTACTATTTTAAATAAAAACAAAATTAATAATTAAATTATAGGATGGATGTCTGAGCGGTTTAAAGTACTAGTCTTGAAAACTAGCGCATACACAATGCCATGGGTTCGAATCCCATTCCATCCTTTGGATGTAATTTAATAATTTTATGTATTTATTATTTATATTATAATCATTTAATGTATACACCGGAGTTAATAATTTCATCATATTTATTTTTTTTTTTATTTTCTTTAGGTGCAATTATTAGTAGCTTTATTGCGATTACTACAAATAGTTCAATCTATTCAGTTTTTTATTTAATACTAGTATTTTTTAATGCAGCAGGTCTTTTGATTATGTTAGGTGCTGAATTTTTAGCAATGTTATTTTTAGTTGTTTATTTAGGTGCTATTGCAATTTTATTTTTATTTGTAATAATGATGTTAAATATTAAAATAAATCAATTCAAAAATAAAATAATTCTTGGAGCTCAAGTTTTTTTTATAACATTATTATTCTCATTAATTTATATTAATATACCGCATAATTCTTTTATTAATTTATCTGAAATTTTAACCTTTAATGATTCAGAAAAATTAATATTATTTTTAAATAATTATAGTATTCAATTAAATAATTTATTTTATAATATAAATTCGTTCAATTATATTACAAATTCGCATCAATTTTTTATAGTTTATACTCAATATGCGTATTATTTTTTACTTTCTGCATTAATTTTACTTGTTAGTCTTATTGGTGCAATTGTATTAACTTTACATAAAAAAATTAATGTTAAAAAACAAGATTTAAATAAACAAATTAATCGCAATTTTCAAACAACAATTAAAACAGTTTAATATATTTGCTCTCTTCGTCTAGGGGTTAGGACTTCACCTTTTCGAGGTGAAAACGTCAGTTCAAATCTGTCAGAGAGTAAATAAAATATTTTATATTCCAACGAACATAAGATGATTAGCTCAATTGGCAGAGCGGTTCGTTTACACCGAATAGGTTAGCGGTTCAAATCCGTTATCATCTATTAATACAGATATAAATATTGCACTTACATATTGGGGAAGTAACTCAGTTGGTTAGAGTAGTGGTCTGTCACGCCATTAGCCGCGGGTTCGAGTCCCGTCTTTCCCGATTGTATTAAATACGTAGAGCATTATAATATAAATTATGTTATTATATTTCATTTATTAATAAGGGTATAGTTTAATTGGTAAAACATTAGTCTCCAAAATTAAGAATAAGGGTTCAATTCCTTTTGCCCTTGTTTTTTGACAAATTATGAATATTGTAATATTATATAATCAGTATTTTGATTTATTTCTTTTTTTTATAGTTAGTTTTATACTTGCATGTATTATCTTTGGTGCTTCATACTTTATAGCATTGCAAAAAACAGATAGTGAAAAAGTTTCTGCATATGAATGTGGTTTTAATCCTTTTGAAGATGCTCGAAGCACATTCGATATTCGTTTTTATTTAGTTTCGATTTTATTTATTATTTTTGATTTGGAAGTAGTTTTTTTATTTCCCTGGGCGTTAACCTTACAACAAACTACTATAATTGGATTTACATCAATGTTTATTTTTTTAATTATTTTGACAATTGGTTTCATTTATGAATGGCTTAAAGGTGCACTAGAATGGGAATAAAATAATATATGTTGTTTTCATTTTTTAAAAATTTAAATTCTTTCTTTTTTTTAAAAAATAAATATTTTTTATTTTTTAACACTAATAAAAATCAAAATAATAGACTTTTAAATTATAAAAAAATAACAGGTTTTACGATAGAAAACTTTAAAATAATAAAATATAAAAATAACTCAATTCTATATTTGGGTTTAAGAAAAAAGATTAAAATATTGAAAATAAAAAAACGATTCAAAATATTAAGAATACATAATATATACCCAATAATAAACTCATATACACAAAAAAAATTATTAAAAAAACGTGATAAATTAGTTGATAGTATTTTGTTTTTTGAATTTTTTAATAATTTAGAAACTATGTTTGACTATAAGACTATAAGTAATAAAACAAGTAATTATTTTTTTCAAAATTCATATGTATTAAATAATATTAAAAAAAATGAAAAAAAAATATCATATTGCATTAAAGTACCTTCGAGTCATTACTTCAAATAATAGCTCTGTTTTTTTACCTTTTACAAATATACAATACTCTTATATATTCGTAACAATTAATGATTTATTTAATAATTCAATCTGGAAAAAAAAATCAAAAAAAAAGCTTAATAAATAAGTATAATTATATTAAAATATAGATAAAGAACCAATTAAAATATAATGAATTTATTAAACAGAATAAAATTAGGCAAACAAGAATGGTATACTCAAAAAATAACATCATTGTTTATATTAAGTCCATTAATGTCAAATATGAATATATTAATTGTTATTTTTTTTATGCTATTTGTTCATATTGAACTGGGGATTTATTCAACACTTGAAGATTATTATCAAAATATTATTCTTCGACTTATGTTTGATTTTGCATTAAAATGTATTTTTATCTTTTCAATATTAAGTATATATACAGGATATATATTTATAATAGTTTAATATAAACATTTCGTTTTATGATGATTTCCTAGTAGCTTAATGGTAGAGCGTGCGGCTGTTAACCGCAATGTTATAAGTTCAAATCTTATCTAGGAAGTATCAGTATCTAATTAATATTTAAAGTATTAACTATGAAAATAAATAATTATAATCTATTGTATACAAATTTTTTTAATAACTCAGGATTAAGATTAATTAATTATCCAATTTTTTCTATATTTAAACAGCACTTAATTGATTACCCAACACCCTCAAATTTAACATATTTTTGGGGTTTTGGTTCAATTGCAGCTATTTGTTTAGGGATTCAAATAATTACTGGAATCTTGTTAGCAATGCATTATACACCTCAGGTGGATCTTGCATTTATTAGTGTAGAGCATATTATGCGTGATGTTGTTGGGGGTTGGCTTTTACGTTATGTACATGCGAATGGGGCTTCTATGTTTTTTATTGTTATTTATATACATATGTTTCGTGGTCTATATTACGGATCATTTATAGCACCTCGTCAACAACTTTGGATTGTTGGTGTAGCTATTTTTTTATTAATGATGGCAACCGCTTTTATGGGTTATGTATTACCTTGGGGACAAATGAGTTTTTGGGGGGCAACAGTTATTACAAATTTATTTTCCGCAATACCATTAGTTGGTGACAGTATTGTTTACTGGCTTTGGGGCGGTTTTTCTGTGGACAATGCTACATTAAATCGTTTTTTTAGTTTACATTATTTATTACCGTTTATAATTGCTGCACTGGCCTTTTTACATATGATTGCACTTCATCAACACGGTTCAAATAACCCATTGGGTATTATGATTGGTATTGATAAAATAAGTTTTTATCCATATTTTTATTTAAAAGATTTAGTTGGGTGGATTATTTTTGGTATTATATTTTCTGGATTTGTTTATTACGCGCCTAATTTATTAGGACATCCTGATAATTATATTGAGGCTAATCCTATGGTAACGCCTGCGCATATTGTACCAGAATGGTATTTTTTACCTTTTTATGCTATATTAAGATCAATTCCAGATAAATTAGNNGGTGTAATNGCNNTGTTTTCAGCAATTATTGTATTATTTATGTTACCATATTTATATTTTGGAAAAGTGCGTAGTTCTATTTTCCGATCTTCTTATAAAAAATCATTTTGGATTCTTTTTATAAATTGTATGATTTTAGGTTGGATTGGTGGAAATGTCGTTGAATATCCATATATTCAAATTGGACAATTAGCAACATTAGTTTATTTTGGATTTTTTTTAGTTTATTTGCCTATTTCTGGTATTATGGAAAATTATATATTTAATAACAATAACTCAAACAAAAAATAAAACATGCCGTATATACGTACTTTTAGTAATTCTTGTAATTCATTTCCGAGCACTTTAAATTTAAATATTCAATCTAAAACTAAGAAAATAACATATTATAATTTATTAATTTCTCGTAATTATCCTGATGGTGTTTCGGCAAAATCATTGGGATCTGCAGCCACTTTAATTAAAGAAAGTTTAACAAATTTGTACAGGCCAACATGATGAACAAAGTCAACAAAAGTATGGTACAAATGCTGAACATAAGTCAGAAAATTTCAAAGAAGACGACTAGTCATCGGGATAGTTTCTAAAAAATAATGTTACATATTTTAATTTTATTATTAATAGTATTATTCTTATTAGATTTTAATCAAGGCTATAAAAAAAAATTACTAAAATTCAGTAAAAATACATTAATTATTGGTATGATTTCATAGTTTTTCTTTGTTTATTTATTTATTACTCCATTGCAAAGTATTCTTAATTCATTTTTTATTGAAAAATTTAGATTAATTTATGAAGAGTTTTTAGATACGCAATTAAAGTTTAATATTAGAATTTGGAAATCAATTTTTGTATTGGACAATATGGAATTTTTATTGCTTTTTTTAACGCATCCTATACTTTTTGTGTATTATATAAAACTTGTTTCTGTAAATGTTGTAATTTCATTTATTACTGACACTTTACCACTAATATTGTGTCGCATTTGTTTTATAGCGGAAAGTCACGGATATAATTTTAAAACTTTTGTTATCTCTTTAAGTGAAAATATAAATTTTTTTTTCTCTTATATAATTATAAAGTATTTTCGAAATATTAAAATAAAAAAAAAGTTTAATAACTATATTTTTTCTAATACTATCACAAAAATAGAACAATTCTTAATTAAATCATTATTATTAAACGATAATATTACAAAAGTTTTAATATCGGAATTTAAATTAAATGAAATTAAATTATTTTATGGGATTATTTTTTATTTTTTTACTTATACATTTATTTTTTATTCTCATGTGTTTTTATTCTCTGGTCAATATATTTCGATATTACTTATACCTTGTTCTTTTGAATGCATATTGGCCACTATATTCTATCTTCAATATTTTGACGAAAATATTCCAAATAATTATGTTCAAAAAAAACTAAAGGCTTATAGAATAATTTTTGTATTTAGAAATATTACATCCAAAATAAGAATTATTGTTCGAGATTTTATTATTTTCTTGATCCTCCTTTATTATATATATTTAGTATACTACAATATTTTTTTTTAAATTATGATAATAGAACAATCACATTTTTTATTTGTTTCACTGTATATATTTGCTATAAGCATTGGTGGATTATTATTAAACCGAAGAAATATTATAATATTATTGATTAGTATTGAATTAATGCTTTTAGCAATTAACCTACAATTTGTTATATTTTCAGTATTTCTAGATGATATTATAGGACAAATTAACGCATTATTAATTTTAACAGTAGCTGCAGCAGAATCAGCTATTGGATTGGCATTACTGGTTGTATACTATAGAATAAAAGGAACTATTAGTATTAACAAAATAAATTTATTGCATGGATAAATATTAATCCCTAGTAGGAGAGATGGCTGAGAGGTTTAAAGCGTTCGCTTGCTAAGCGAAAGAATGTTAAAATTCTATGGGTTCGAATCCCATTCTCTCCTACATAACGAATTAAATATATTATTTTGTATTAAATGATAAATAATAAATTAATAAATAATAACAATAGTTTAAAGAATTTTACATTAAATTTTGGTCCACAACATCCTGCAGCCCATGGGGTTTTACGTCTAGTTTTAGAGTTAAATGGAGAAATTGTAAAAAAAGCCGATCCTCATATTGGACTATTACATCGTGGAACAGAAAAATTAATAGAATATAAAAATTATAATCAAGCATTACCTTATTTTGATCGCCTTGATTACGTTAGTATGATGGCTCAAGAGCACGCTTATTCATTAGCAGTTGAAAAATTATTAAAATGTAGTGTACCATTAAGAGCAAAATGGATTAGAGTTATTTTTTCAGAAATAACACGTATTTTAAATCATTTATTAGCTGTTACTTGCCATGCTATGGATGTTGGAGCATTAACACCCTTATTATGGGGTTTTGAAGAGCGTGAAAAATTAATGGAATTTTATGAACGTGTATCAGGCGCTCGCATGCATGCAGCTTATATTCGCCCAGGTGGAGTTTCACAAGATTTACCAAATGGATTAACAAATGATATTTATGAATTTGTAATTCAATTTGAAAATAAAATAAATGAACTTGAGGAATTATTGACAAATAATCGTATATGGAAACAACGATTAGTTGATATTGGTGTTGTTACTGCAAAAGAGGCAATAGATTGGGGATTTAGTGGTGTAATGTTAAGAGGATCTGGCGTTGCTTGGGATTTAAGAAAAAATGAAGCTTATGAAACTTATGATAATTTAGATTTTGAAGTACCAGTTGGAATACGTGGCGATTGTTATGATCGATATTTAATACGTATTGAAGAAATGAGGCAAAGCTGTTATATAATTCAACAATCACTAAATAAATTAAGTTCTGGGCCAATAAAAGTGGATGATAATAAAATTAGTCCACCATCACGAACAGAAATGAAACAATCAATGGAATCATTAATACATCATTTTAAATTATATACAGAAGGGTATACTGTACCAAAAGGTGAAACATATTCTTTTGTTGAAGCCCCTAAAGGTGAGTTTGGTGTTTATTTGGTTTCTAATGGTACTAATAAACCTTATCGTTGTAAAATAAAGGCTCCAGGATTTGCTCATTTACAAGGTTTAGATATGATGTCAAAAAACCATATGTTGGCGGATGTTGTTACAATTATAGGGACTCAAGATATTGTGTTTGGCGAAATTGATAGATAATTTATAGATATTAAGGTATTTTCACATGTTGGATATAATAAATATTTATATCCAACACTGTAAAATATTTATTTTAATTTATGTAGCAATGTTATAATTTACATTAAAAAAAATTATAATTGTATTTTCAAGACTTGACTATTATAATTATGGATGGAACGATCTAATGTTTTTTTTTAATTCTTATCGCTATAGCTATTTTAGCAATTTAAATATTAACTAGAACTCAAATAATGATTTGGCTTATAAAGAAAACTGCAAAATTTACACTAAAAGTATTATTTTATTTAGCGATAGCTCTTACATACCCGCGTGTAAAAGAAATACTAACTCCATTGCCTAAGGAAAAACAGCGTTTTTACCTCTCATTTGTTCATTTGGATTTAGAAATTTGGTTGAAAAGGATAAATTGTTTATCCGATAAAGAAGTAAATGAAATTAGGCGTGAAATTAGAAGGGAATTTGCTGGAATTTTGGGGGAACATTTTTTTTGGTATTTAGACTTAAATAATGTGAATTACTGGCTAGAAATGGATTTTAGTAATCTTATCCTACTAAAGACTGCTATAGGATTTTTTCAATGGTTCATTTTGACTAAAGATAATTATAACAAAATGGAGGACTTTTTTTTTATTAATATTTGCAGTACAAGTAAATGGTTATGTAGAGTTGGATATTTTAGATATTTCAAAAAAAGCCATCAAACAAGTTCTTACTCGTTGATACCCAAATGAACCATTTGAAATTGACTCTATGTTTTTGGGTAAATTGTCTTGGGACGAGTATCTTACAATTATTGCAAACGCCCTAGATCGATTTGACGACAATGACGATCAGTAGCCCCGTGTACCCCCTCAACAAACGCGTTTTTGCGGCCTCTTTCTAATAAAAAAATCATCTACCTAATTTCATAATGTTATTAACCAAAATATTTGCAGACCATCCAAACACATGGCAATTGTATTTTCAAGACTCAGCGACTCCTATTATGGAGGGTATTGTTAATCTACATAATGATTTAATGTTTTTTTTAATTGTTATCGCTATTTTTGTAATTTGGATGTTAACTAGAACTTTAATGTTATATATTAAATCAAATAATCCTATTGCATCAAATATTGTACATGGAACAGCTATAGAAATTGCTTGGACAGTAACACCTAGTCTAATTTTAATGATGGTTGCTATCCCGTCTTTTGCATTATTATATTCAATGGACGAAATGGTAGATCCATCCCTTACGTTAAAAGTTATTGGACACCAATGGTACTGGAGTTATGAATACTGTGATTATATTGACTCTGGTTATATTTCAAATAATAAACTATTTATGTTAAAATCATTAAACTATGATAGTTATATGGTACCTGAAGAAGATTTAGAGCTTGGGCAACTAAGACTACTTGAAGTAGACAATCGTGTTTTATTACCAGTTGAATCGCATATTCGTGCTATTGTAACAGCTGCTGATGTTATACATAGTTGGGCAATACCATCATTAGGTGTAAAATGTGATGCTATTCCTGGGCGCTTAAATCAAATAGGTATGTTCATAAAACGTGAAGGCGTATATTATGGACAATGCTCGGAAATATGCGGCGTTAATCACGGTTTTATGCCTATTGTGATAGAAGCCGTAAATCCAAAGAACTATATAAATTGGATAAAAGCTAAATGTACTGTATAATAAACTATTGTACAGATTGGGGGTATAGTTTACTTGGTAAAACATATGCTTTGCACGCATAAAAAATTAGTTCGATTCTAATTACCTCCATTTCTTACAAGTCTTAGATGATTATTGTTTGCGAATTAACTTATATACGCTGTTAAATATATTTGGAGGAAACAGGATTCGAACCTATGTAGATTTCTCAACGGATTTACAGTCCGCCGCCTTTAACCACTCAGCCATTCCTCCAGAAATATTATTTTATTTTTTCATATATAAACGACTTTTTTTTAATCTTTTATAAAACCAAGGTAAAATATTAAAAAAGTTATTACTGAAAATTTTAATTTTTTCTTTTCTTTGTTTTTTTTTTAGTTTTTGTTTAAACCTAATTTTTTTATTTTTTATAATTTTTTTTTTTTTTAATAATGTTTTTTTTTGTTTTTTTTTTTTTATTTTATTTATTTTTAATTTTTTTTTTAATAATAATTTAATATTTGTTAATTTTCTTCTTTTTAATTTAAAAGATTTAACAAACTTTATAAATTTATTATATTTTTTCTTTTTGATTTTTTTTTTTTTTATTAAATTTAATTGTTTTTTTCTTTTATTATATTTTTTTTTATAATAATTCCAATTATATTTATTTTTTTTTTTTCTATTGTAAACTTTTTTTTTTTTTTTATTTTTTTTTATTTTTAATAAATTCTTGGGTAATCTAATATTTGAATATATTGTGTTTAATCTAGTACCTATGATAATAATTTTTTTTCTTTTCTTTATTTTTAATTTATATAATTTATTTTTTTTAAATTTTTGTCTTTTAAATCGACTAATATATAATTTAACACGATTTGTTCTTCTTTTACAAATTGAATGGATCCACATTTTATTAGGGTAAGGTATTTCAATTAAACGAGGGGTATTAAATAAGAAAGTATGGTAATTATAATTTTTGTTTTGAATAACTATATATTTTAAATAACTAGGTAGACATGCATTATATATAGTTGTATTTAATAAAAAATTTTTATAATAATTTTTAAATAGAATGCGTTTCTTTAAAATTGTTTTAAATTTTTTATATACAAATTCATTATTTTTATTATTTATTTTTATTTTTAAATATACAATATTTATTTTTTTTATATGAATTATTTGGCCATTTGATAATAAATAGCCAGGATTAGTTATAAGTCTATTATCAACAAACACATTTTTATGCATTATTAATTGTCGAGCAGCTTTAGGTGTTTTTACTAGATTTGTTCTTATTAACATTGTATCAAGACGACTCTCTAATATGTGATAGATTTTAATGATCTGTGTATTTTGTGAATGTTTAATCTTATCTTTAGTTAAATATTGATAAATATTTTCGCCTATATATTTTTTTAATTGTATTTCAGTTAAATTAGGATAAAAATTTTTGAAAATTTTTTTTATATACAATTTCATATTAAACCATATGTTTCTACTTTTATGTAATAATTTTTTTTTTTTTTTTAGTCTCCATTTCAATCGCTCTTTAAATTTAAAAAATTGCGAGTTATTCACCCAAATATTATTACGTTTAAATTTTTTTTGTATTTTATAATTTTGCATATCAAACTACCCGCTATCGGACTTGAACCAATACCCTGTGTCAGGAGTAGATTTTAAGTCTACCGTGTTTACCAAATTACACCAAGCGAGTGAATTATTTGAGTTAACTGGTTTTATTAAATTGTTCTCATGTTCCCCTAAATAGTTTTAGAGTATTATGAGATTTGAAAAATTTTCACACATCGAATTCAGGATGGGATCGGGTGTTTCAACATGATTATTTTTAAAAATAATCGTTCTCATATTATTAAATATTTTTATCTTTAAATTGTACGTTTTATTAGTACTTTTATACTATAAATATATAAATTACTTTATATTACATAAAAAGCCTATCAAAGTTATAGTCTTTAACTTAACTAAGAGAATCAAAAGGGAAATTTCTTGCTTAGATGCTTTCAGCAATTATTTTTTCCTGACGTAGCTACTTGGCGATGCATATTAACGTTTATACAACCAATACACAATTGGTCAACCCATTTCGGTCCTCTCGTACTAGAAACAGATTCTTTGTTTTCTCCAAATATCAACAGTAGATAGGGACCAAACTGTCTCACGACGTTCTAAACCCAGCTCACGTACCACTTTAATGCCCGAACAGGGCAACCATTGGAACCTTTTTCAGCTCCTGGATGTGATGAGCCGACATCGAGGTGCCAAACAACCCCGTCGATAAGAGCTCTTGAGGGTCATTAGCCTGTTATCCCCAACGTACCTTTTATCCGTTGAGCGATGATCTTTCCACAAAGTATCACCGGATCACTATGGCCGATAAAATTAATTATCTCGGTTCGGCATGTACGCCTCACCGTCAGGCAAACATATACCATTACGCTCTAAAATAAATTTCCAACTTATTTGAGTTTACCTTTGCGCGCCTCCGTTACTGTTTAGGAGGCCACCGCCCCAGTGAAACTACCAATCATATATTGTCTATAAAAAATTATATTAGATTAAAAATATTTTTAGGGTAGTGTTTCATTTCTGCTTCAACAATTAACTTACGTTAAGGTATTATAAGCTCCTACCTACTCTACACATAAAAAATTTTTAATCAATAAATGAGTGTAGTAAAGGTGTATGGGGTCTTTCCGTCTAGCTGCTGATACTCCGTATCTTCACGGAGATTCCAATTTCGTTGAGTTTATGTTGGAGACAGTGGGGAAGTCGTTACACCATTCGTGCAGGACGGAACTTACCCGCCAAGGAATTTCGCTACCTTAGGACCGTTATAGTTACGGCCGCCGTTTACCAGAGCTTATTTTTGGAGCATTCACCCCTCCATTTAACTTGCTGGCACCGGGCAGGTGTCAGACCCTATACCTAATTTTTCAATTTTGCAGAGTCCTGTGTTTTTATTAAACAGTCGCTACCCCCTATTTTATGCTACCCGCTATATTAACAGGTACTCTTTCTCCCGAAGTTACAGAGTCAATTTGCCGAGTTCCTTCAACATAGTTCTCTCAATCACCTTAGTATACTCTACTAGCTTACCTGTGTCGGTTTAGGGTACAGTATTATCCTAAATGATATAGTTATTTCCTGAAAATTTAATATTTCTTTTTATTAAAAATAAAAAAAATATTCGATTTTGTCACTTATATCGTTAAAATTATTATAATTTATTTTACCCATCAAATAGTACATATGTAGTTTTTTTAGGGACTGTATAACTCATACGCGGTTAATCCTTTCGTAGAAACCCTTAAGCTTTCGGTGATAAGGTTTTTATACCTTATTTTAACTACTTATGTCAGCATTCTCACTTGTAATATTTTTATATTATTTTTCAATAATATTAATACAATATATACAACGTTCTGCTACCATTATTTTGTTTTTAATTTAATTTGTAATATCGGTAAAAAACTTTAGCCCCGTTACATTTTCGGTGCTCAATAACTTTTACTAATCAGTAAAAAAGACCAATGAGCTTTTACGCTTTCATTAAAGGATGGCTGATTCTAGGCCCACCTTTTGGTTGTTACAATTAAAGAACATCCTTTTTTCACTTAGTTTTTATTTTGGGACCTTAATTTACAATCTGGGCTGTTTCCCTTTTGATTATGGACCTTAGCACCCACAATCTGTCTGCTTTATATTTTTTTACGTATTATGAGTTTAATTAAGGTTGGTAAGGCTTTGGGCCCCCCTAGCTTAGTTAGTGCTTTACCCCGTAAAAAAGTTATAAAACGCTCTACCTAAATAGATTTCGCAGAAAACCAGCTATGTCCAAGTTTGATTAGCCTTTCACCCCTATTCACAAATCATCTCCATCTTTTGCCACAGATGTGAGTTCAGCCCTCCATTATATATTATTATAATTTCAGCTTGTTCATAAATAGATCACTTGGTTTCGGGTCAAATAAAAATAACTTAAATAATTACATTTCATTTTCATTTTGCCTCCAAATTTAAGCTTGCTATTTTTATTTACTTGCTGACCCATTATGCAAAAGGTACGTTGTTATAAATTATTTCTTTATTTACTTCAACTGCTTATAAGTATTAGGTTTCAATTATTTATTCTTTCCCTCACGGTACTTATACACTATAGGTTTTACAATAATACTTAGATTTAGAGGGTGGTCCCCCTATATTCAAACAAAATTCCACGTGTTTTGTTTTACTTAAAAAACTAAAAAAATTTTTTACGGGGCTTTAACCCTGTAGTGCCAAAGTTTTCAATTTGTTTAAAAATTTTATCTTAGTTTTATATCTTTCTTGTGTTCGCTCGCCACTACTAACAAGGTCTCGGTTGATTTTTTTTCCTGCAATTAATTAGATGTTTCAGTTCGTTGCGGATTATAGTTAATTAAGTTTTCTCTTAGGGTATTATATTTTATAACTTTCGTGATATTACGCCCTTTTACATTATGCAAACCAAGTTATCCACTCTAATACTCTTTATTAATTTAAAAAATTCAAAAAATATTTAATAACCCCCTGGTTCACACCTGACCAAGAAGTCCGCATCTCCCCAGATATACACCTAGAGCGCGTGGGGTGGAGGTGCGGGAATCAAACCAATCCGGGCACACGTAGGCACCGTACGGAACTACGAAAAAACACCACCGTACGCATTGTATGGTCACTTCTTCCGGTAAATACATACCGGGTGCATTAATCAATATGCTAACCTCCTCTCACATATCTGAAGATTAGCTTTATTTTGGATACATTTATTTAATATTTTTTGGAATTTATTTTGTTTGAATTAATATAATAAAATTATTTTACTTATGATACGATATAGTTATAAAAGTTATTAATATAAATTAATTTGTTGTTGCATACATAATTAAGAGAAGAAAAAATAATTACTATAAATTACTGTTGAAATTATAAATAAAAAAATTTTAATAAGTATATAAAACTGGTTTGCTTGTAAAGCTTTATCAAATAATACAATAGTTTGTAAATAGATATTATTTATAAATAATAATATATGTAAGCTTGCGCTTTAGATTAAAAACGGCGTTGCACTT